TTTTGTATTTTCCTTTGATTCTGACATCTGCTGTGGCTCCGATCCCGTCCGTACCACACTAGCGGGTTTGAAGCAACCGTTGGATCCTATCCGATTCCAATCGAGGTGGATGCATCCACTTCTATGTAGGTAAGTTACCAAATCGTTATCAGACAGCCCCATTGAGACGAAATGGGGTGCAAGAACGAAAGCTGAATCAATTGAAAAAGCTCCTTTTCTTTTGTAACGGATTCCTTTTCTAATGGTAATTAATAATACGGATAAGCCTATACCGACTCGTCAATCTTCTCCATATTGGATTCGTGAAATACGATTTAAATAAACACGAAATGGAAGATTCGTCTGTTAATTCTATCCATTTGTTTCATAGAGAAGATTCTTTACCTGTCGAGTCAACATCTTTTATTTTGATTCTACCTAATTGATCCAATCTCTTCCGTTGGGGTAAGCGCCGCGACTACCACGAACGAATTAGTTACTGAAAGAAAGGGCGATTCACTACGCTTATTCGGTAGGTTTCACCGATTAGACGAAAGGGGTTACTAGATTCGTATCAGCAGTATGGGAATGGTAAACTAAGCCCGGAACGGTAGAATATCAAATTCATGAGGTGATTGGCTAGAAATGAGTATCAAGTTGTTTCTAAGAAATAGTCGAAGAAGGAATAATATCTACCCCCCCTATTCCTTCTTAAATTCTTATGGATAAGAAAACATTGAAGAAGAGCTCTTTGATCTCAACCCTGATTTTAGTTGAACGACGAGGAGCCGTATGAGGTGAGAATCTCACGTACGGTTTTGTATAGTGACATTGGAACTGGCTATCTGTCAACCACTCACAACTACACCCAAAAAACCTAACTCTGCCCTACGTAAAGTCGCCAGAGTCCGATTAACCTCCGGATTTGAGGTAACAGCTTATATACCAGGGATTGGCCATAATTTGCAGGAACATTCCGTGGTCCTTGTGAGAGGCGGAAGGGTCAAGGACTTACCCGGTGTAAGATATCACATTGTTAGAGGAACCTTAGATGCTGTGGGAGTAAAGGATCGTAAGAAGGGGCGTCCTAGTGCGTTGCATAACACAGTCGTAACTTGTATCATCACAATGATTCCGTATCGGTCGTCCCGATATGCTAAATGCGTAGCTGACCCGGAAATGAAAGTATTGCCAGGGGACTGAAGCCTGCCATAGCAAATATTGATTATTCTTCATCTGTTTGTATGAAGCAACTTGGTGTCCAAGGTATTAACACTCTAGTAGGTCAAGTCTCACCCGGACTCCTATTCTAAGGATCTGCCTGCAAATGTCTCTTCCTTCCTGGAACGGGCCCAGACTACCGCGACGGAGATTCCAACTTATGAACATTCGATAATTGGATTAACAAACCTACGGACACCTTCAGTCAGATGGGCGAAATGCAAGATTCTCTCCATTCTATTCCCAAACTTCGATTTTCTCTATTCCTAGAGGGAGAAACAGGAAACGGATGCTCGACACGTAACGAGCAAATACGATTGATTCTACGAAGTAATTTGAAGTCACTTCAATATGTTTTATTCAATCATGTGGAAAGCTGCATCCGATGAGAGTCGCACGTGCAATTTGAAGGGAGATTCCCAAATAAAATCTGGGAGATCCACCCTACAATATGGAGTCAAAAAGCCAAAATAATAATTTAACGGGTGAGGTGGAAAGAGCGTCGGATGCATTTGCAAATTCATGTCACATCGGAGCAGTATAGTGAATAAGAAGAGAGATGCCGAATCGGATCCCATTTATCGGAATCGATTAGTGAACATGTTGGTTGGTTGTACAATGAGGGATGGTAAAAAATATCTGGCTTATCAAATTCTTTATCGAGCTATGAAGCGTATAAGACAAAAGACAAATAAAAATCCATTGTCTATTCTTCGCCAAGCCATACGTGGGGTAACTCCCGATGTTGCGACGGAATCCAGACGCGTGGGGGGATCAACCCACCGAATTCCCGTTGAAGTCACACCTGCAGAGGGGAAGGCTTTGGCTATCCGCTGGTCACTGATCGCCTGTAGGAAACGTCCAGGTCGAAACATGGCTCTGAGATCGAGTGATGAATTGATGGATGCTGCCAGAAACTCCGGTAGTGCAGTACGAAAGAAGGAAGAGATTCATAAGATGGCAGAAGCTAACAAAGCTTTTGCCCATTTCCGCTAGTTCCGTTTATTTCAATCCACAACTCCTCACCTGTGGATTGAGATAAACTTGGAAGCGCTGGGTGTCAAAAACTAAAATTCGAGACATGCCAAGAACCTATGAATCAAAAAGGATTATACAAATAGAAAGATGTATTTAAATAGTGGGTATTTTTCGGGTGACTCGATCGTGAGGGTTTCTTCCTCAAAGATTTTTTCATCCAGAAAAGATGTGAAGTTGGAAAGTTCATCGAGGAAATGCTTGAGAAGAGATCGACTGAGAATTTGGGATCGATCGCGACATACATTGAAAATTATGTTTGCTCTGGGCGATTGCCGTCCGCAGTGGGGGGAGGCTTATTCCGATTATGAACCGGGAATGACAAGTAGAAATGTGCAAAACATCAGAGAGTCTTCTTCGTCCTTACTCCTATTGGAAACTCAAATTTGGTTGACACAAACAGGATTTCGTGATATACTACGAATTAACAAGCGCACTCGCCTGGGAAATCAATCACTCATTGCTTTGAAAACCATAAATTACCATGACTGCAACTTTAGAAAGACGCGAAAGCGCAAGCCTATGGGGTCGCTTCTGCGACTGGATCACCAGCACCGAAAACCGTCTTTACATCGGATGGTTCGGCGTCTTAATGATTCCTACCCTACTAACCGCAACCTCTGTATTTGTCATCGCCTTCGTTGCAGCCCCCCCTGTGGATATCGACGGTATTCGCGAGCCTGTTTCTGGGTCTTTACTATACGGAAACAACATCATCTCCGGTGCCATCATCCCCACTTCCGCAGCTATAGGTTTACACTTCTACCCCATATGGGAAGCAGCTTCCGTCGATGAATGGCTTTACAATGGTGGTCCCTACGAACTGATCGTTCTTCACTTCCTACTTGGTGTGGCTTGCTACATGGGTCGTGAGTGGGAACTAAGCTTCCGTCTAGGCATGCGTCCTTGGATTGCTGTTGCATACTCAGCCCCCGTCGCAGCTGCCGCCGCCGTATTCTTGATCTACCCAATTGGTCAAGGAAGCTTTTCGGATGGTATGCCCCTAGGCATTTCTGGTACTTTCAACTTCATGATTGTTTTCCAAGCCGAGCATAACATCCTTATGCATCCCTTCCACATGTTGGGTGTAGCTGGCGTATTTGGCGGCTCTCTATTTAGTGCGATGCATGGTTCTTTGGTAACTTCCAGTTTAATCAGAGAGACGACTGAGAATGAATCTGCTAATGCAGGTTATAAGTTTGGTCAAGAGGAAGAAACCTACAACATTGTAGCTGCTCACGGTTACTTTGGACGTCTGATTTTTCAATATGCCAGCTTCAACAACTCCCGTTCTCTGCACTTCTTCTTAGCTGCTTGGCCTGTAGTAGGTATCTGGTTCACCGCTCTCGGTATCAGCACCATGGCATTCAACTTGAATGGTTTTAACTTCAACCAATCCGTGGTTGACAGCCAAGGTCGTGTAATTAACACCTGGGCCGATATCATCAACCGCGCTAACCTAGGTATGGAAGTTATGCACGAACGTAACGCTCATAATTTTCCTCTAGATTTAGCTCTTCTCGAAGCTCCTTCTGTGAACGGGTAAGAGCCGTCCGGTCCCGTAGTGAAGTGAAATACCAAAGTCTTGATAAGCAAGACTTTGGTATTTCACGCATGGAGTCCATGCTTTTCCACGAATACAATTAAAAATGAATTGGTAACCATTCATTACAGACTCATGAAAAATTTGGTCTCCCATACCTACCCTATTCTGAATAATCTTTAGAATACTCCTCCGCAACTGTTGGAAACATCCAATCTATCTCTTTTGTTCCAATTCACAAAGTGATTGCCGTCCCGTGATCACTGGGATAAATTGAAAACAGATTATTTACAGAATAAAGTCCCTGATATTTTGTCTCGATGCGGATGTGTCTGCGTATCTAACTACCCGTATGAATACACTTGTGCAAATCAGATTTGTTCGAGTAACCCCGTCTCAGTCAATGAACCCTATTCTATCACATAAGTCCCGTCTTCCTTCATGTTCATATTATTAAGTGATAAAAAAAAGGGGGGGGGGCGGACGTAGCCAAGTGGATCAAGGCAATGGATTGTGGATCCATCACGCGCGGGTTCAATCCCCGTCGTTCGCCCATCCGATTATGCAACCCATTCCTGGTGCGTAAGCGATAGCATCCTGATAAAAAACGTATGGGGGGGAGCAAACCAAACCTCCTCAAGGGATTTGTCGAGATGACGTAAGTGCTAGATACAAATCAACCTTATTGGGACTTGAATTTATTGATTTTATCTGTATAATGAAATATGTATAAATGATACCGGAGGTTGCATACATATAAACTGCGTGTAAGCGCGACGAACAAGGAGAGTGGGGCAGTGAAAAAAGCGAAAGCAAACAGAGTCGGAATTTCATATTTCCTATCTAGAGTTTTGAAGCTAGTGGGAGACCAATTTTGTTACTCGTTCGAATTCTCGAAGAACCAGAATCAAGAAAAATCCCTAGTTAATCTATCTTTTAGTTATAAACCTTTCATTAGATTATTTGATGCGTGATTGTTCAGCTCGATCTTTCTACGAAACTTGCGCGATTCTGTACGAGGAGGTAAAGGAGCTACTCTGGAGATACTCGCGTTATTGGCACTACCAATTTCCATGCATTGTTCCTTGATTGGGAAGGAGTCAAACCAAAGAAGTCCAATAGATTTGGCAAGACTTATTGGTGAGGGTGGCGAAACGATCGAAGAACCATCGGTGGATTCCTTCCATATTTCTTTCTCTGTTCCTCTATCGATAAGATCATCCTTATATGCTGATGGGAGGAATAATATAAGAAAGACATATCATGATTATGACTCAGATTTAAGTAGAGATATTTTGGTTGGCTTGGGAAAGGGGGAGCGATGGCAAAACCCTATGTGTGATACAAAAAATTTGAAATATTTCAATCGGTTTTTCGAATCCTATAAAGAATTTGTAGGGAGAAGGGACGGAGGTTGCGTTTTCCCATATACCAAAACATTTTTGGATTCATGGGAAATCCGAAGAGATCTTCGATACTTCCTACCCAATTCTCTTACTTGGTATTATGCCCCCCCTTCTATGGCGGGAGTAGCAGGAAGTGGTTCTAAGGAAAATCTCTATCCCTGCCGGAATCCCAGGTGGGTACTTCAATCATTGAGGTTCAACTCACGCAAGAATGGGATGGAATCCCCCATCTCACAGATTTCTTCACAAACAAGGAATAAATCAATGGGAGATCGACTGATTGGGCCTCCTTTACGCTTTAGAGAATCGGCTCCAATTCCGAATAGGGCAGGAGGTATTGATCGGAATGGCAAAGAATCCGGAAAAGCATTCAGATGTGAGGGGGATCTATTACCCAATACAATTTTATGGAATAGATTCGGATTTCGGAGTAACAAGTGTGTGGATACAAAAAAGAGTTTTCTAAAAAAGGGTAGGATCTTTCTGGGTATACCCCGAGTAGTCACTGACAAATATAGAAAGAATACTACTTATCTGACTCGATCGAAGGAAAGGGGAAGCATATGCCTCCTAGGTCCTCTGGTCAGATGGTACGAACGGAAGGGGTTAACCCCCTTCTGCTCAATATACATGCTTCTCTTACATGATAGTTTCTGCACATTAGTTGCTGAATATTTCTCGCGAATCCAATACCGGTTAGATGGCTGGACGGGAAGCGAAGAATCTACCCGTGTGGCTGAAATCACCATTGGAAAGAGATTAGTGAGATGGGGAGGGAACCCGAAGCGTTTGCTGATCGGACGTATTCCATTTGTAATTAATGAGTATGTAAATGTCGAATCGAGTGTGTGCAAAGATCTTGGTACAACCATAGACTTGTCTTTTCCTCCTCCAAGGAAAGTCTTTGCGGAATTCGAGTACAACTTGGATGCGTTGATACGCAGGGTATCAACCTGGAGAAACAGGTTCCTAACAAGTCATATTGTTGTCACTATCAAGACAACAACCGGTAGGAATGAGAAGTATTCCCATTAATCTAACAATGTGTCATTTCTTTACAAATGTGGTTTTTCTGGATTTATTTCCCGAGTACTTATAAATGCAATTGATTATTTCGTTGATGAAGTGAACAATCCGGATCATACATGGACCAATTCCTTTTTTGATTTTCACTCACTCGATATTTACGGGAAGGTTTATGTATTCAAAAGAATTCTCGAGGAAAGGGATCATTTATTCATAGATTCTGGATCATCGGTGGATGAAGAAGGGGCAGGAGGCTCTCCAATCCCGCTCACGCATACGGTTGATCCATTTCCTATTGGATCATCCGGTATCGGATCTATTCGATTTTTTTCCGATGATCCTCCTTACATCATGGCGAAACAGAATTGGAATTTTTCCCCGGATAAGTGGAGTCTTGGAAAAGACTCGAAAAGGGAGTTTGAGAAACGTTTTTTAGATAGAGTGATCGCATGGGACTTTCCAAATCGATCTCATTCATCTCTACCAAACCGTGCTGAAAGAGATTTTCTCCCGAAATTTGGGGTCGTGAGGATGAGGGACTTGCTCATCAAGAAACACGGCGATAGCTACTCCAATCTTTTAGATGATTTTTGCGTGAGTTCTAACTGTCAAGTTGGTTCCTGTTTCGGAATAGGATCTTTCGGGATGGAAAGAATCGTTTCATCCGTTCAATCTCACGTATCTGACTCGTTATTACTCAGCGCTTCGCAACGAACAGAAGGAGAAAAAAATAATTATATACTTACGACGATTCAATTTACTCCGTCCGATTCAAATAAATTCGTGACGTTTTCATCATTAACCCATTTAGATAGACGCTTCAATTTAATTTCGAATCTCAGGAGGTTGCTGCCGACGCAAAGATTATTCCCCTACGAAAGGATAGATTCATTTTTGTTCTCGCGCAATAGCAGTAGAAATTCTTCGAAACAAGCATTAGGAACCGATAAGCTACTAACAGATTGGCAATCTCAAACTCATGCTAAGAATTTGAGTTCGAATCAAGTCGATTCAAATAAGTCTATTTGGGGGTCAGGCTCGGTGAATGGTTTCATCGAAAATCGACTCGACCAAAATGATTCATTCATCAGGTTTTTCTGGGAATTGAAAGAATTAGAAACACCTTACCGGTCAGAAAGAATCTCGTCGTTCCGCATCGGTACGACGCCGGAATCTCCCATGGGACTGCTTGCAAAGGGGGTTCTGTACGAAGATGCGAAATTGGCAAATTCATACATGGGGGAGAAACCTGTCTGTGTATCCCACCCGATTGATCTCCGGGATTTCTTAAACGACTTAAATGACTACAAGATCTCTTGGATCTTTTGGAAAGACAATATCTCGGAGAAATGGCGCCTATTTGGGGGATATATACCTTGGTTTTTCACCCCTACCTGGTGGAAATACTTTCACGATCTGATAAGGAACACATATTCAGAAATGGTATCGAAGGTGGGTGATGACTCCCACTACCATATTCCCGGCATCGCAAAAAGGACGGCGGAGACCATGGATAGTGCTAGATCTTACCTGTTACGAAGATTAGCATCGAGATTTAGAAACGATTCGATTATTGACATATTTTCCAAACTAAATTTTTTTCTTGTCGAAGAAATTACTAATTAAACGAAGGTTTCATATTCGGGATGGTCAACAATATTAAAATTTTCAGATACGTCCATCCCATTTCAACTTGTTCTTTCCATATTACTTGTTCTTGCATCTTCCAAGTCTATCTGGCCCGTCGTTTCAGGTTTTGATTCTCTCCATTTATGGAAACGATTCGCTACGATTGGATACTCGAAAGACCCGATGCGTAGGTCCTATTTGGAGAAGGTGATGTATTATCCTCCGATAATAGGACAAATGGGAATAAGGGATGCACTGATACATTCCCTGAAACGAGTCTTGAATCACATCAATAATATATTCTTTTATTCCTTGGTAAAGAACGGACTTGATTCATGGATGCTACGCAGAGAAAGCTCCGACACCCTCAGGGTAAATAAGGAACTACTGACTCAATATTTAGTTACAAATGAGACTGTTTCAAAATATAGATCAAGATCGAGTTTTCGTCCTTTGAACGGTGAGCCAAAATGCGGACCCTCCCCGGGAGGATCGATCCTCTTGTCATACCTACATCGGATCCGTCAAAATAATTTATGGAATTATAAGATTCGCAAGTCGGATCCTGCAGAGAAGTGGGTTATTTTCGCCCCCGGAATGAATATTTTCTTTCCAGTTTCGATGAAACGGAGAGGCATTCCACGTGCGCCATATTGTGATGTACCTGCCTCGCTTCAGTCAGGATTACTATCGTCTGAAGGAATTCCATTGATAGGACCTACGGAAACTGGAAGATCTCATCTTATTAGGGATATAACATCTGACTCCTACTCCCCGTTGGTCAAACCGCCAATACCAAAATTGTTATACAATCGATCATATTTCAATAATGAACGTGGAAACTTCATCTCGAAAGAGAGCGTATATCGAGTGAGTCTCGTTTCTGAAATGGCGAAGGAGATGTCTCCCTGTGTAATACGGATTCAAGACATTCATGGATTGAATGCTCATCGTTCGTATCATGAATCAGAGGCGGATCCTAGATTCTTACCTTGCTTAGTACTTAAGAGTATCCATAATGAGCAAAGGAATTTTTGCATTCGTAACAATCTCGTTATTGCCTCGACCCACGTACCCGCGGAGGTGGATCCAGCTCCAATAGCTCCGAACCGGTTGAACAAGTTGATAAATTTTCGGAGGTCTAACAGGCGTCAGCGTCAAAAAGAATTGCTGATTCTATTAAGTGTCAAGGGATTCGACACACACGCTGATCCATCTCTTCTTGAAGGTACTGGGTTTGGAACCACGGGTTATAGTAGACAAGATTTATTATTTCTTGCTCAAGGAGCGTTATTAATTGGTATTTATAGAAAGAGAGAACTTGTGTGTAGTGACACAATTGGATTCACTATGCATAGACAGCACTCGGCTGTAATTCACATGGGTAGTGAAATCGAATACAGTCCCTACAAAATTTTTTCTCACAGGATAGGAAAAGCTATTCTAAAAAATAGTTTGATAGACACTTCTCCTGCGGATCCCTTCTGGATCGGTCGTAATACATTGAAGAGGCGGTTTTATCACTTATCTAACTGGTTTTTGGAGTATTCAAGAACCGAATCGACGGTTACGGAATCAATCTTATTTACGCACATTTTAGGGCTATTGGCTGAGTTGGCGGCTCGTGATTCCTGGTTCGAAATGGATGTGATAGGTGGAGATAATCCCATCGTGATTGATAAAATTTTAGAAAACGATTTTTATCTCGCTTGTGGTATTCTAGAAAACTTCTTCAGAGATTTTTCACGCCCACAAATCTGTAGAAATGGCAATCAATCCGGGAATGGTCTTTCCTTTCCTTCTCCTATGAAATCCTGGTACTCCCCAGGTATGATATGTGCAAGCTATTCTCCCCAATTTGCGGAAACGGGGGGGCTGTCCGAGATTCGAACTGACTTCGGAATAAAACAGCCAATTGGAACCGACTCGATTTTAGGAGAGGTACCGCGTGAGATGACGTGGTCTCCTAGGATCTGGCATTTCAGCTTTATGCGAAGCGATATTTATGAATCGATAAGATTATTACCTGAATTCGATGATTGGTGTGCCTCACCCCCTCTCCACCCGGATTATCGTCGAGTCCTACAACGGGATTCTCAATGGGATAGTGGTGAAGACAGCCAATTTGACCCGTACGAAAAAAGAGGATATCATCTCAGTCATACAAGAACTTTGAATAGGTTGAGACAGAAACAGACAAGAAGATTAGAAGATCGGTTGGAAACTATGTCGTTACGTGATCAATTCCCCGAATTGGGACTCTCCAAATCGTCAAGCTCATACGAAACACAATGGAATCGGTTCAATGAACCGGTTCTATTCGTAGGAGGGCGCTTCACCTGGGACCCCATGTTTCTACTCCAACCGGATTCTAGCCCTTCTTTCCCGCATCGCAATTTTTTGGTGAAGCAAGAACTGGTTCGGAGACTCTACGTGACTTATGGCTTGAAAAGAGAGCGCGAGAAACATTTTTCGAATGAAGGGATTAAAAATATGTTCCTCTATCGTGGATATACCCGGAAATCGATAACTACTGAGTCATCCGCGAAGCAGTTGGAGAATGCTCCTTCGGACGAAGAGGGAAATTTCGAATATATCGAAGAGACTTGGTTCATGCATACATATCTGCAGTACCCGCTCGTGTCTCTCCCCGTTCATCTGTACCAAAACATTGTGGTAGAAAATTTGAAGGAACGATTTGTCCGTCTCAGACTTCTAGTTCATAGAGACAGGTGGATGAAACGGAACCGTTCCCAATTGAGAGACTTTTTTATTTATAACATGTTGTTCGAAAGTTACCAGTATCTGTTCAATCCATTCTGGTTCGATAGAACTCGGTTGGATCGAAGGACAAAACAGTTTTTGAGTGGAAGACCACTTCTGTATAAAAACTTATTACATGTCTTTTCGAGCCCAGATCTGTAGTCATGCGCTGCCGGACAAGTTGAATCGGTAAAGGGGAGATATATCTCCCCTTTACCGATCTGGTAATTCCTGCTTTTGAGACTCCGAATGATGAACAAATACTAGATCTTCCTTTTTGGAGTAAAAGAGGCTCATACGGTAAAAGATATTTGGAATCAAAGAAGAATAGATATATTTCCGAGTCTGGGGAGTCATTTCCTCCGGAGGATGCTCTAGCATATCGTCCCAACATCCCGCCTACGAGAAAATTGGATCTGGGACTTATTGCCCAGTTGGAAACAGATCGAGCAAGTAAAAGCCTTCAATCTATTTCCACTCTGACAATGCCAAGACGGAGACTAATGAATCCTCCTCCTTTTCAACTACACTATCTGATGGTTTCCAAACGAAAGGGGAGACTCGGGGGTCACGCCAGACATGGCTCCTTAGAAGCATTCGATGGAATTCAAGAAGAGGTAAAAGTGTCCCGCCCGTCGTGGAAGCAGCCCGATGCAGACGCAGCGTCGAGTCCCTCAATGATTCATCAACCCGGATTCAGATTCAATAGGGTTTGGCGCAGAAACAAAGGAAAACTAACAAGAATGAAGTTATATAGACAAACCTTCATAGACATTCAGACTCAATCTATGTACCATTAAAATGAATAATAAACATTTTTGTCTACTCAAACAGGCTCGGTAGTTGCCAATGACTAGGCGTCAGGCATGACCAACACGTGTGCGGCGGGGAAGTCCAATTGCTTCTGCGGTGGAGGGCGGTGCCGATCCAACCACTCCGGAAGTTGCAAAAGACGTGGGAAATGACCAAGTATATTCATATGCCGATTCTGTATAGACATTAAACCCGTATCGATGTAATCCGAGGGATGAAAAAGCGGGGGGGTTAAACACAGGCGGTCATTAATTAAAAGAAAGCCTCTATATTTTTGAAAAGGGGGGTAATTTGAGTGATAGAACGAGCTCCCCAAGCTTAATTCTGTTGACTAAACTTGACAAAGTCAGGCACGTTGGGGATACTAATCCGAACCGGGTTCTTGAATCCAAATGTTGTTTCACAAAAAACTTTGAAATGAAAAAAATTATAATGAGTAGATACGCAATGATCGATGTGGGAGGAAAGCAATTACGGGTAGAACAAAATGGGTCTCATGATATTAACCCTCCGGCATTGATTAGAGGTGATACATCGGATTCTGATTCTGACACAGAAGTATCAATTCATCGAGTTTTGGCAATTCGTTTCGGATCCAGAATCGAGATTGGACGCCCATGGCTGGATGAGGCAACGGTTAGGGGAAGAATCTCGCGCCGTTGTTTCGGTGAGAAAAAATTAATAGGGGGGGTACGTTCCGAAAGGGATAAGGACGGGACAAAAAAGAATTCACGATATAGGCAAAATCAAGTTCGATTATTAGTTGATTCCATCCTTTCAGACGGAAAAAAAGTATAAATGATTGGGACGCCTTTCCTTGCCGCCGCAAATACCGGTTTCGACAAAGACCAATTAAAAATTTTATTCTTTTCAATTAGTCTGTTCGTCGCAATACGGCTAATTTCTTCGGTAGACGTCTCTATTACTAATTCTGCAAAACATCGAGTCCTGTTTATTACCACATCATAAGTATCTATAAACGCAGTTATATCAATCGTACCTTTTTTCCATCACGAGATCGGATAGATGCATCCACCACGGCAGTTCCGAAGAAACGTACTTCTAGATCAAGGAAGAAAATTCGCAATCATGTTTGGAAAACCAAGGTGGTCAAACAAGCATCAAAAGCTTTTTCTCTAGCTAAATCCGTTCTAACAGGTTGTTCAAAAAGCTTTTACTACGCGATGACGGGCGACAGGCTTTCCGAAACGGAAGTATGATCCTAATTACTTGTTGGTTCGACACCGGGAAGGGGGAAGGGGGATGTCGGCGTCGCCAGATGCTTCTAACCACCTCTACAAAATTGTCTGTGCCTACTGTTGACGCAAACGAGATGTCGGGATCGTTCGATACCGCGTCCGTCGGGAAACCCAACTTTGTGCGGGTCGGATTCGACCCCTATTTTGGGGTGGATAAACGCGAGGTCGTGAGAAAATGAAACCGCTTCATGGGAAACCCGCCCGGGTTGCGGCTTCGACGAGACGTGGCGGGAGATGTTGGGATGTAATTGAAAAGTGTGAAATCGGATGTAGAACTGGGGGTGGGGGACACCTCCACCGCCGAGGGTGAGGCAAATCCCCCCCACCAGGGGGCGCGGTAGGGATTATTCGAAACCTACGTGGAGTCTGTTTAATTCAAAAGATCTGTCGGGGGATAATTCTTATTCAACGTCAGAATATGAAAGAGTCTTTTTTGAGGAGTGGGGATCGATGATGGCATCTGGTCACGACCTACATCTGGGTCATACAAACTTTGGCTTGGACAATTTCCCAGGTGCAGTCCACAGCGGGCTTGCTCTGGAAAGTTCCTCATATTTTATTCTATCCCATGCCTATCTATAGGGAACTATAGACTTCAAACGTCTTTTGGAAATTCATTTATCCATTTTTCTATTCTTCTATTCTTTCATCTTCCTATCGCTATTTAGCAACTACGTTTGGATGTCGTTCGGAATAGCAGGATTTGAACCTGCGACCCCCATCACCCCAAGATGGTGCGCTACCGGGCTGCGCTATACCCCGCAAGTCATGTGATTATAGCATCGAATTAAGACGTTGATCCAATCTTGTGGGGTAAAAAGAAAAATATATTGACACTACACTCGCTAATGCGTTACCATGGTTTCGTCAAACCGCAAGCCGCTATGGTGAAATGGGTAGACACGCTGCTCTTAGGAAGCAGTGCCTAAGCATCTCGGTTCGAATCCGAGTAGCGGCAATGCAACCACCCCATTTCAAAATCCTATTGAGAGTCAATCGAGAGGAAGTAATATAGGAACTTCCATTCCGGGGATATTGACATGCTCGGGGTGACAATCGTAACAAGGTGGACACGGATAACTTGTCGAATTGTCTATTTGTCGGGGTATGATTTTAGAGTAAGTATGTCATGAACGAGAGATGGTTCACGAATCGATGTGGAATGAATGAACAGCGACAAGGCACCTCCGAAAATCCGTAGATATCTACGAATCTATCTCTCTTTAGATGTATGTGTATACGTACACATTGATAGATGTAGAGATTCATATGGACAATAGTTGATTCTTTTCCCCTTTTGCATGATGCACGTAATGGAGAAAATACTCGTTTACATTCCCCTTTTTACCCTTTTTTTTGCTACTACATGTGACTGGACATACCTAATTGGTAGATTCAATGGGGTTGGTGACTCAAGCAGAAAGGGCGTAGTAATTGCTTTCCCGTGTATGACCGGATTAATGACCACCTGTTGGGTACGGTACAGGCATTTCCCACCAAGCGATTTGTACGAATCATTTATGTTCCCTTCATGGAGCTTTTCCCCACCATACCTGATCCTAGGCCTTAAGAACCGGAATGAGTGGTCAGCCGCAACCGCGGGACCGTGTGCTTTACTAACCCACGAATTTGCAACTCTGGGTCTTCCTGGGGAGATGCAAAAATATACACCATTAGTACCTGCTTCGTAATCCCATTGGTCGACGACGCATGTAAGTACGACGTTATTGAGCTACGCAGCTTCACCACGTGGGTCTCCATTGGCAATATCTCCACCAACAGTTTGTTTCACCGGCGGTAAAAAATCCCTCATCATTACTGCGAATCGTGTTTTCACCAGTTGGATACAACGCCAAAAAATAAGTAAAGATTTTCATGAATTGGTTGGGGACAAAAACATTGTGGAAAAATCCTCCTACCATTTATCTTTAAATTTACATAGAAATCAATTAATTGCTAAATCAGATTGGTGGAGCCATCGAATCATCAGTGTGGGGCTTTCTCTCCCGACAGTCGGTATTCCATCCGGTTCGGTGTGGGCTAATGAGGCGTGGGGGTCGTATTGGAGTCGGGATCCTAAGGAAACTCGGTCGCTAGTGACTTGGTTGGTATATGCTATTCATCTCCACACCAGAATCAGCAATAATTGGCGAGGGGAGGCACCTGCTGCAGTAGCCTCCACGGGATTTTTATTGGTTTGGACTCGTTCTTCAGGGGTTAATTTGTTAGGAATCGGTTTGCACAATCACGGATGGCTGACCCCAAAATGAAACGGGATTGTCCGCCTCAATATCTTTATTTGGTTCAGTTGCGGCGAAGGCTTGTTTATGGCCAGGGGAGTAGCAATTCCAATCAAGTAGTGAAGCGGAGTATATGTCTGATATGTTCGAGAAAAGGAGAATTGACGGGTGTATCGCTTCCGCTATATCCAAACCTTCAACCACCTCTTTATTGTTCCAACAAGTGAAACAATAACTTTCTGGTCCATTCGAATTCAGGCGGGGATTGCACGGGTGGGAGGTGCCGCGACGGGCAAAATGCTTGCCCGGTACCTCTCTTATCGGAATAGAACTGATCATTACCCGGAATTATCCAAACTAGAAGGTACTTCACTTCAATAATAGCGGATTGAAACAAACAATTTTCAGGTTCCGATATAATTAATCAAATCATAATTTGAACAATTAACTATTTTGTAACCCTAAAAGCAAGCAACATGAATAGTGAGTGAATAGGGGTTGATACCACACCAATCGTTTTCGAAGGGGGAACCGTTTGAGTACGAAACAGATTTTGACTCGTAACTGTTCCCAAAAATACCGGGAATTTCGTTGGGGAGCCGCCCGTTCCTAGTAGAGGCGGTTGAAGGAATAGTAAACACGGTAAACAATCCAGGCATCGGAGTGACTACTATTCCCACCGGCTGGGCGAGAGACGAAGTATGCATCGGGTCGTAGCAAGTCCTCGCGGGAATAGACAAAGCCGCACTAGTAATTAATCCGTTATCTATGATATTCCCCTGCGGGGAACCTAGTTAAATACTCAATTACAAACAATGATTATAAAAATAATGTGAAAGAATGACGGGTAACCTCCTTCCGAAAGTTAAGTTGTCTCAGACGAATTATTTAATTCATATAAATATTGATTCGGGTGTTGCCAACCAAGGGAAGGATATATAGAGCAGTCAAAAGGCAATAACCCTTCCGTAGCGATTCGATCGATCTATACCCTCCCGTTTCTCGGGAAACTCCGGCCAGCGGCACGCATGCATCGCGATGCAATGCACCTCTCCAGGAGTGTTAAACCAAGCATGTAAGAACAAAATGTAACTACGATTAGTCAGGTAGAGATCACGCACGCGTATGGAGAGGCACTCCCGGCGACGCAAGATGTGTCTCGTTCCTCAAGCTCGTGATGTCGGGAAATGGTCTCCAATCCCAGCAAAGTCATAGTTAGAGCCGCGACAACCGAAGCGGATGGTGGAACCATCCGCCAAGACATGAGTTTTGCAGCTGAATATGAACCTCTATCCCTTTTTCTTCCTGTTCCTTCTTTTTTTTTTCTTTCATTTTCCCCATTTCATAGACATAAGCGCAAATTTTTTGTATATTCCAACTCCCGTGTACAGAGAGAAACGCAAAAAGCTCGGAGAGATAAATACAACTGTTTGGCCATCACATGCATATAGTCGGTATTGGGAAAGGAGTAAAAAACAAATGCATATATTCGTTTTTCATTGGACAGGCAGATGTGTTTGTTGAAGTAGTAACAAAGTCCCATTAGAGTAAGACCCATGGGGAATAATCTGTGGATACCTGAGCCAGAATTGGATCCGAGAGAAGGATTTCTCTGGCTATAATCTCCTGGCAATTGGATCGATTTATTATCGATGTAAAAATTGTGATGAAATGCGTAGATTATCGGTACGGGGTCTGGTATACAAATACCTGGTACCGGCCGTCGATTCCGCTTTCGTTGCAAGAAGAAAACATCGGAATTGAAATACCTGTTGCAAGAATTGGGAGAGTGGCGACCGTCACTAACCAAGGTATATTACTCATGAATTGGAGGTGATAGAAATAATTATTCCTAATTGAATAAAGTATTTCTCAGGGCGATGCCCCGACTCATATCCAACTGGATACGAGTCGGAGGAGGAATATCTGGCTCTCACTTAGTATTATTTTTGTATCACCAATTACTTGGTAGGCTAGACCCATACTACGAGTTGTTTCTGACCCTGGATAGACGCGCACACTTAAGGAATCTGTTGGGCAAGCAGATTCACATCTCTTGCGACCTACACAATCTTCGGTTCTGGGGGCGGAAGCAATTTGATTAGCTTTACACCCCTCCCAAGGTACCGTCTCCGATGCATCCGTCGGACAAGCTCTTACACATTGAGTGCAACCAATACAAGTGTCGTATATCTTTACTGAGTGTGCCGTCGAACCTCCTTTACTCCTGTGTATACCTATGCACATGCGTATGAGTTGCCAGACGCATTTTCTTACTGAGACTAAACTACACACATTAGCATATTCCAATACCAGGCATAATTCCGAGTAGGTAGATGTGGCGTCCCCACCTGTTACTCCATTCGCGAGTCTAACGAGTTTTGTATTTAAACATTACTTTGCTTATTGCACATACATTCAGCCACAACCTTCCCTCTTTGTCAAGACGCTTCCTGTTGCTTGTATGTGAGTGATGCATGGCCGGCACGTCATCACCCATCACATCGTATGAGACTTCAACTACATCGAAAGGAATATCGGGGGGATTAATGACATGGATTACAACTCGTATCGTGGCGAAAACAGGCAAACTTCGTTTGATTAGGTGTAGTACGACACGCCCCGATAGGGGCGTATACCGAAAGAATGGTTTCATCGATGGATCAATTACCATTTTAACAAATCAAATTGAGGGCTGCGCGTTGATCCTTTTCAACAAGTAATTGAAGCAATGGATAGATGACGCAATATTGGCTTCGGTGACTGCCGCACAGCAATAGTGAATAATGAAGGAACTCCCCAAGCCGTGTTGGTGGCTTCCACCGAAGCCACCAGAAGTACCACAGAAATAAATTTGGAAGAAACCACCGAATTTGTCAGTGACTAATCTCTTGTTGAATATTGCTTCCACACTTGTGTACTGTCCCTCGATGGATCAATCAGGGGATATGCATTAGACCATTCCAAACCTTTGACTCGCAACATCGAGAAAAAAAAGCTATGCAGTAAGCCTCCTTTCCTAAGAGAAAAGCCACGGTTAGTTCTCAAGAATAAGAAGAACCTTCTAGACATAATAATGTCTAAGGTAGGCAGCTTAACAGAACAAGAAGCGAATAAAACAGAGGCCTTTCTGACGAAATACAACTGGTTAGGGGAGGCATTATTCAATTTGCGGGAGGATTGGACCGAGAAGCAGATACAAGAGGAGGCACTAAAGATAGTACAAGTGGAACAATCGGCTAGGGAAGAGATAGGTAGGCGCTATTCCTTCATGGAAAAATCAGAGGCAGTTTCCATCCCTCTCCCAATAAAGCTACAAATATCAACCACTATGGAGGGCCAAAGTTACCCGCTTGCACCCGCATTAGAGGGAGGGATTGAGAGACTGAAACAGATACCATATAGTTACAAAGATCTAATAGACGCAATAAATAGCGCAGCAAACGCCATCGTAGATACCGTTTATATGTTGTTTCGTCTCTTTAGACGGCAAAACAGCACATACTACAATCGTAGATGCCCAATTCAGGACCTTTTTGCAATGTCATATGCTCATTCGCATGGCTATCCGAGGCTTATTCCCCGGGGTACCCAAGGGTCAGGGACGATTTCTAGCCTCAAGCGGGACTGCAAGGGTGTAATCAAACAGATACTGAATAAACGTTTGCTTCCTAATGATCTTGTGATTGAAGAAATAGATATGGTGGCATGCCATACAGGCATCTATGCAGGACTGACTGGGAAGGGTTTAGCACCCCTTACCTTAGAAGCTTACCTGACAGGCGATTTCTGGTCAGCTGTAATGGCCAAATGGGGAGACAAAATCCCTAAGAAACTGCTTAAAATAATTCTCTATTCGGGATTGAATGGAGCCAGCCTTCTAGGAAATGGAGCTATATGCCAAAGGGTAATGGATTTCTGTGCCTCTCTTAGCGGCTCTGAACAGGAAGCTTATCTTCAGAAGGTTAGAAGTCATCCTATTCTTCATGAGCTTGCCTTGTTTCAGTCGTCGTTAAACCAAAGAGAAAACATTTACTTACCGTCCCGCGTAAACCCCTATTACGGAAGCGTTGAGGAAGAGCAAAGCGGTAAAGTCGGAGGGAGTAGATATCACGGAGGGCTGTTGTCTTCCCGTATTCTTGCTTCTCACGAGATTGTGCTTCTTGCCTATCTAGTCAAATCGATTTGTCAGGAGAGATTAGGTGTTCCCCTTAGCTTAGAAAACGATGGACTCCTATTACTTACCCGCGCAGACAACCGATCTCTTGTCTTTCATTTCTTAGATGGTCTCTTGCAGACATGTAGTAGAGAGTTTCTTGGGGTTTCTATCCCTCTAGAAACGAAATGACTAACTAACTCAGATTGATGACTCTCTGAGGGGAGGGGAGGGCTCTCCGAAGGATCTCAGATGGTTCTCTGATGGTTACAAATACCAACTCAGATTGATTACTCTCTGAAGGCTTTCTGAGGGCTTTCTGAGGGCTTTCCGAGCCAACTAACCAATCAATTGATTACTCTCTGAAGGCTCTCTGAGGGCTTTCTGAGGGCTTTCTGAGGGCTCTCTGATGGGATTGTGCCAACAAACCAATTCAGATTGATTACTCTCTGATGGCTACAAAGAAGGTCTCTCTACCCTATATGATACTTCTTATTTCTTTCTTCTTATAAGAAGGATAAGAAGGTTTTTCTTTTCTTTCTTCTTATTTCTTATAAGAAGAAATAGATAAGAAAGAAAAGAGATAGAAAGATAAGAGAAGAAGAAGATACAAAGAGATAAAGATAAGAGAAGAAGAAGATACAAAGAGATAAAGAAAGAGAAAAGAAGAATGAAATAAGAAGTATCTAGAGAGACCTTCTTATTGAATTGGAAAGATCTGTTCAATTACCCCCCTTAGCCTCTTTTCTATGGAGTAGGAGACTAACCCCTAGATACTAAAAAGAGCTAAAAGAAACTGATAGAAGATAATAGAAGAAAAGAAGGTAAGAAAGAAACCAATAGAAGAGAATAAAAGAAGGTAAGAAAGAAACCAATAGAAGATAATAGAAGATAAGAAAAGAAGGTAATACAAACAGAGAGAAAGAAAGAAATAGAAAAGAAAGGAAGGGATAGGATACCCTTTTTACAAAAAAATACAAAAAAAATAGACTAATTTTTTACAACACAATTTTGACAAAACAAAAGTTTCGACGCTGTCGTTCCTTCGGCCTCTATTGTCTGGGACAATTAGCACTTATCCACCAATTCTACTCCATCAATCAATTCTCTTTTATCCTTTGCTTCGTTACTTGGTTCTCCTGGTATTCCTAAGTTTCTTATAGGCCGCGGCATTCTCTTCCTAGCTCGTGCCTCTTCTCTGAGTAGTACTTCTTTTTCCATCGGGGAAAGAGAGACCATAGATAAGACTGGTGTAAATCTAAATTTGAATGATTTACACCAGTCTTATCTACGGTCTGATTCTATTGGAGCAGTTTCTTACGCTTCGAGTCAACACCATCGACACCAGACCAGCTGGCGTCGGTGCCAATTGTGTCAATTGCATCGGACGTCTCCATCCCCGAGTTATCACTTTTCTCTTCCTTTTGGGAAGGGTGTGACGCACTGCTTAACCTCATTGCCGCCCTTTTGAGTTGAGCAGCAGAGCAGCTTCGGGACGACCCGCAGGAGAATACGGGGTATTGGCTTTGAACTGTCTCTATCTTACTCAAAACGTTTTCACAAATCCGGACTGATAGTCCTTCGATCCACGTATACCCGGCTCCCTCACTGATCTGTTATACGAATCTCTATTTCTCTTGAACAAATGATTTGGAATGCTTTTGCGTCTTCCCAGTGGTTTCCAAAGACCTCTTTGAGAGGAATAATCTCTGGGGTGGAATTTCAAGTGGTAGGTAATTTTCAAAACTCGAAGACTTATCTGAGATATCTGAGATTGAGTAGATCCCATCTTCTCCTTTTCCTCAAGGACTTGCGACGGATTGGTATACACTCCTTTATTCGTGATAGTGGTATTAACAACAATTGTCTAATGGATTTATTACGCTATCCAAATAATCTAATTATTACTGAATGGAATGATACAAACTTAGTTGTATCTGCCTGTATCTGTACCTATCTATCTGTATATAAATTGGTAGATAGGTAGTAGTAATCCCTAAAATTGTTAGATTCACCGAACAACTACCTGTTTTTAGTCACAATAGGTCTTGATTCTTTTAGGGAATGGGATTCAATAATCGGGGTAGAAATCTGATTGAAGCTACCAAGTGATCGGTAACTTCAATCGGATGATCGAGCAATAATTCGCAATTACGTGCCGAGCCCAATCTCGAGAATCAAGTATCCAGGTACATCTTCATTCTAAGTGTAGCCGCTCGGCTGCCGTCAGTAGCACCAAAGCAGAATCTGCCGACACAAGCCAATTCTTCCAAACGATGAGTTGGCCACAAAAGACGTTTAATTCGTTGTACTTTAATTGGGTTTTCGTAACCATTCATTCCTGCTGCACCCTCTCCGGGAACGAAATCCCATACAGAATCGGGGAAGTCCGTGTGGCTCGGGATTGAAAGATATTCGAGAAGCCGTAACTGCCGACGACACCTCGGGGAAAACAAATCCTCAATGTTGTAAAATATGGAATGAACCCCCCCCCTATCCCTCTCTTTTTTAGGTAAGCACAATACAAATTCATCAAATCCTTTTTTGTCTAATACCTTCCTAAATTTCTTTCTGAACTTTGGTAAAGTACTAATCATTTTATACATCAAGATCTGATCGGTAAGGACCTTGGCCCTACGCGAATATGCATCGAAAAACAGATGATTCAGAACTTTGCGTCTACCGCGGCCAAGAATCAGACTCAGTAAGTCTGGTTCTAAATCCGTGTCTTCAGTAAATGCAATAATAGTTTCATGATTTCCCATCACGTGAATGGTAGACGCGAGTTCCCTTAATTTCTCTGATTTTTGCTCCAACAGCTTGGGTCTAAATTTCCATCGACGTTTAGGATGGAAGGATTGCCTAGTGGCGAACCTTCGCTTACGTACCTCAGACTTATCATTCGAAAATTTGTTGAATGGTAGCGCCATGCCAAATTCTTCGTGGGATCTGTCTCCAAATAGGGCTTCATATGCCTCGATCGGTACCAATTCGTCAGGTATAAAAATCGTCTTGTTTCTATATGTCTCTACCGAATCCGGGGCGACCACCCATGGGGCTGAATCTAACTTCACATTCCATTTCATTCTGGAATTAAAGATCACTGGACGGGCAATCACCTTTTTCCTCCTTTCCTTGGCGATTTGTCTCATACGGTTTATGGATCGGATTCTTCGTTCGATCGCATTTTGCCGCGTCGTGAACCCTTGCACATCCGTGTCTCGCGAGAAATTAGCAAAACTGTGCAGTAGGTTGCTACACTCCCGTTGTTTACTGAGATTCGCGATTCGAGCCTTTAGCAAAGAGTTTTCCGCATAAATAGAATGATTTTCTACCCTTCTTTTGAACAAATGGTGGTTTCCCCCCTCGTGGACGCTTGCATCAACCCAATCAGAATTATTTGCCTTATGAAGAAAATTCTTCCATTTTTTTGGAGATATTCGGGACCACATTTCGATCGGTAAGTTGTATCGATCGAGACAATCCAAGCGGCTTTTCCAATCATTTGCATTCAATGCATTAATCGATTTGAGGAATCCCCAATCTCTTCCATATTTTATTATGCTTTCATCAATATATGGATATTGATGCAAATTATGAGCTGATACATCTCCGAAGTATTTTGCTTCGTAGTTGCTTATGTCGTTTGCGCTTCTGCCGAAGCTTTTGTCACTCACTTCATCTTCTTCTGACGAGGCGGCGGTCAAGTCCGTCCCATCTCTCAAACAGGTGGCCCATACTCCATCAAAAACATAAGCTTGAGAAATAAACCCAGTGGAGCCGTTACTACCAATCCCCAGCAATGCAGCCCGTTGGTTAGAAACGTCCGGATTTGATTGTTCCTTCTCTTCGTGAATTTAGGCAATACCACTGACAGTCCGTACTAGGTGGGCCTCCAATGCTTCAAATCCAGTCGCGGAATAAGCATTAATTTCCAAAAATTTTTTATATAATTTGATCACTGACGAGACACAATTGTTATTTGGTTTAGCAACCCATGTGTGAAGATCCAGAAGCCTTTGTTGAATAGCAATAGATTCTATTTCCGATTTGGACGATCCGCCAATAATTGTGTCGCGTAATTTCCGAATGTCCATTTTCTCGATACATCTTCGTAATGCTCTTCGGTCGTTTCCTCCGGGACCTGCATCGCCAAATAGACTCATCATTTCCGATTGAGTATCCGATTTGAATTCGTTGGTGGTGTATCCCAGCAACGCTTCACCATCATCAGAAACTGATTGGATATTGCGATTAATTGTATTTGATGTCATTTCTGCCTTTCCATCGATAGCGTCATGACCAGCAAGGTTTTCGTTCTTCCTGATCCTCGAGCCCACATCCGCGGGACCCCGCCCCTCGACGTTGTTCGTACCGGTAGTTCCCCCAATTGCTTCAACTCCAATAGACGGATTGAGTACCGTCCGTTCGAATCGCATAGACTCGATCAAGCTGTTTATGAAACGGCCTACCCGCTTAGTTTGCGACGCAAATTTCTTCCCGAAAGTCTTTACGATTCTTCGTCTTACCGGATTCCAGAACGAAGGATCCTTCCTGATAGTCCCGAAAGGTACATCCGTTTGAAATCCCCAAGCAGTTAAATAACTAAACTGAACTCTTTCTTTTCCTAATTGATCTACATAACCGTCATTAGACGATACCTCAGGCTTGATGGACTGATTAGTAATTCCCTTTTTCTTGAGTGACCTCCTCCTTTTACTATGCCAAGGTTTCAGCTGAGATGGAAACAGAATCTTTGTTTGAACACCGTCCTTTAACCGACGACCAGGAAACCTATTTTCTGGGAATTCTTCACCGTCATAGCTACAGATCACATGGGACTCCCTGCACGGATCGATCCGATCTTCACCCCATTCGGGAACTTGGAGGCATAATATCCGACCAATATTCTTAGGTATAATCAAGAGAGGTAACTTAACATATCTTCTGAAATTGGATTGCGAGACCGGCAATAACCCCCTACCCGTATGGATCGAACCCATGTCTAATCTAGCAGCGAGATTCAAGCGTTCGTATTTCGATCTACCAAAACTCCTTTGAGGAGAAGGAGTGATTGATACTTGCTCTACTTGGGGGTTCGTTCCTCCCCTCGTATCAACCATCGCTACTTCAGGATCCCATTCTGTTGAGCCTTTGCTCCACGATGAGGTGGAACCGGGTATTTCCATCCATCTTATAAAAAATGGAGAATGAATCTTACCCTGCAGCATTCTCCAGATAAGCGTTTTACGCCTTCTGGCCCGCATAGATCCTTTAATAAGCCTTCGACGGAAATCAGAAGCTTTCGAATATCGTTTCAGTAGTTTAGCTGACCTTAACCCCGTTTTTCCAAAATTAGTAGCTAAATTTCTGAGCTTTTTGTTACGAATATCGCTTTCCATACCAGGTATATCAAATCGACTTTCATTTATGAATTGAGTATTACGAAACAAATCCCTTTCAAGATCCTCAATTCGATGAGTCAAACATATTTTCCTTCTGCGACCCATCATGAAAGAAACTTTTTTCCGACCGGTCGACGATGCATCAGACAGAAAAGCACGATTCGGATTCCTACACATATCTTCAAAATAAATAAAAGATAGAGCCCGATCCGTTGGTAGCAGCTTGAAGATATCCTCCCAAGTTACGGAAGGCTGAAAATTATTTATTGCTTCCAAAATGCTTCTTAATTCCAAACTATCGAGTTTCTGTTCATTGGGTATTAATCTATCGAACAAAAATTCAGAAACTTCAGTAGCATCTGGAGATAATGGTTCCCAAGGAAGAGGAATCTTATTATTCACAAATTCTTTCTGTTTATTCAAAATCCGAGTTTCAATTTTATTTTCACGGTTTACTACCCCCGCAAAATATTCATACGTTTTCGGTATTGGCGTCGTCGTTTCACAAATCGTAAGGAACGACCGTGAATTCGGAACTCTGACACGATGCAATTGACTCATTAAAGGATCATATATTTTGGGTAGTCCCATATACCCTTCAATCTTTGATCTCGTTCTTTTTCCTATTGCTCCCGAGAAGACACATCCATTATTTAGAAGCCTAATTCGATCTTTCAGTTCGTTATGCAAATTCTCTCTCTCATTCGGATGATCCAGGATCCAGCTTTGATAATGAGACGGAGTTGATGACGAAACATCGAAACCCTTTAGGGATTTTCTTAACTACTCTTCAAGAATTGACGAACCAGGCGAAGATGCAAAAACCAACCGTGATTTGCTCCCGTTTACACACTCGGTGAAGAAGCAAGTTGATACCCTCCTTTTAACGTCGCTTCGATGGCTTATCCGACCGATCGGCCTGTGCCGCATGGGTCGATTCGTCCTACGGGGATCAAAAAACGAGTTAGGCCATGGCTCGCAAAGCCATTTTGCGGAGGATGGTAAATCCAAACAGGTTTTATCATATCTGATTAATTCATCCTCAAATTTTCTCGTCACGAAAGGGACCGGGGACCTACCCGGATACGATAGCATAGTGATGAACGAAACAATACTAAAAGTCTTATACATGACACGTTTCAGCCAGATATGAAGTATTGGTGAGTCCTTCTCGATGCGATGCATCGATAATCTAGACGATTGCCCGAGCAAGAGATGGCCGACCAACCAGCCCGAGAAACTACCCATTAGGAATGTCGTACTGTTGCTGTAACGGAACATAACTAGATAAATCAATCTTGCTAATGTCGCGTTTGGCAACAAAATTGGATTGAATGGCTGGAGAACTGGACTATTCGGGAATGTGCTTGCAACTCTCGAATCGCGAATTGACTGCGCGGGGCGGAGAGCCTGGTAATCAGGTAAATCTTTGGTTCGGAACCAGAATAGAAACATATATGGTAGAACCACAATAGTTACCAGGTTAGGTCTCGGAATCAACAAATAAATTGGTGAAATGAAAACAGACGAAAAGACTAGTAACTGACCAGTCATTGATCCGATGAGCGCAGCTACACCGCTAAAATCCCCCCATAGAAGAAAAGACCTCAGACATAAAATTTGCGAAGGTCCGATGGGCAGTGTTGGCAGCAATCCGTAATAAAAACCAAATAATAGGGAAGGACTCATGTTTTTTAACCAATCGATTAATGACGCTCTAAAGCAAAAATTTAATATTAAATTAACCTCAATTTTCTTCATAATGATTAGTCCCCTAATTCATTTTCAGTTTCCGCCCCACCGGAAGTTGTTCCCAGCTTATCGCTGCTGGATACGAATACTTTCCAGTGGTAATCGATTCATTTTAACAATTACTATGGTTAATCAAGTAGGTTGAAATGACACGAACATCCAAATGAATTATGAGTATCCCCGCTCGATGTGTTTACCTCATCATGTTACTGCAGGTAATCCATCCCCATATTACGTCTTATTATACAGCAATCAAACATATTTTGTCTATACTATTCATACGTAAATGTATGACTCCCGTTATATGGGAGTCGCGGGGTGTGCGGCGCGCGCAACATCAGGCGCATACCGCATCACACAAACGGTAGTTAGCAACATAGGTATTGGCAAAGGGAATGGTTGGATATGGGAAAGTCTTGCGACAGGCAATGCAAAAATGTCGACTATTGCATCTTGTAATAGAATAAATTTTTTTCTTTTCTGGGATGTTTCAAATGAGCATTTGGCTGATCATTTGGATAGACCTTTGTTGGTTCGGCTGTGCCGAACCAAGCAATAAGAAGAAGAGGTCAACAAGGAAGAGGTTCTTGCCTCGAGAGATTATTCCAACCTGAAGGGATTGAACCAGGATTGCGCATCAAGGGGCGAGTGTATATATCTCTCCGTTGGGACTCCCCGAATAGGATTTGAACCTATGACCCATCGGTTAACAGCCGATCGCTCTACCGCTGAGCTATCGGGGAATAAAAAAAATCAACTCAAAATAGGACATCTCGCTTTGATATTTTTATAATATCAAATTGATATTATATTTTCTTAGTTTGTAGCTGACAACCTTCATATCTCTTCTGCCCAAAAAATTTATTTTGTATACTTCGGAGAAAAAAATCAATTGTAAAAAAAAAAATTTTTGTGACCAAATAATATGTATATTATTAAGCAAAACTGATAAACAAATTTCCGTGACTTACCAGATAAAAATATTAAGATTACTAGTAAACGAGACAGAGAGAAATCAACCAATCCAAATGAGATGCTATACTATAAGCATCTGTGCTAGACCCGGATCTTAGGAGTTGAAAATCTGCATATGCATAACTGAAAATAGGTATTACTACATCCAAATTTTATTTTGGGGTTTCAGAATAAGCCAAAGCAAATGAAGAAAATAAAAAACTGGAGTTTTGTGAAACGAAAGTAGCAATCTATGGTAAGGGCGGAATTGGCAAATCAACAACGAGCTGTAACATTTCAGTTGCCTTAGCACGGCGTGGTAAGAGAGTATTACAAATCGGATGTGATCCGAAGCATGATAGTACCTTTACCCTCACAGGATTCCTAATACCTACTATTATAGATACTCTGCAGTTGAAGGATTATCACTATGAAGATGTATGGCCCGAAGATATTATTTATGCAGGTTATGGCGGAGTAGATTGTGTTGAAGCAGGCGGACCCCCCGCAGGAGCGGGTTGTGGAGGATATGTGGTGGGAGAAACTGTTAAACTACCAAAAGAATCAAATGCATTTTATGAATATGACGTAATCTCATTTGATGTTTTGGGAGATGTTGTTTGTGGGGGCTTTGCCGCACCGTTAAACTATGCGGATTATTGCGTAGTAATAACAGACAACGGATTCGACGCTTCGTTTGCAGCCAACCGTATCGCCGCGTCGGTGAGGGAAAAGGCTCGTACCCATCCGTTGCGATTGGCAGGTTTAGTTGGAAACCGAACATCTAAGAGAGATCTTATCGACAAATATGTGGAAGCTTGTCCTATACCTGTACTAGAGGTATTACCTCTGATTGAAGATATTCGAATCTCCAGAGTAAAAGGAAAAACGTTATTTGAGATGGCTGAGACTCAACCGACTCTTGATCAAGCGTGTCACTTCTACTCAAACGTCGCCGATCAGTTGTTGTCCCAACCAGAAGGGGTTGTGCCAAAAGAAATACCGGACAGAGAATTATTTAATTTACTATCTGATTTCCATTCAAATAGAGTTGGTAAAGACAAAAGAAATGATGATGAAGATACCCAATTTCTAATTTCAACCGATTTTACTATGATTTGAATTCGAGATGTTGCAGTGATTTCTTACTTATTGAAGATAATATCCCATTTGATATTTTTTTGTACTTGAAATCTAGATATTAGATTCCTACCCGTTTCAATTATTTCATCGATTTTTTTTTCTTTTTCAGGCGCAGGAAATTATGAAAATTATTGACACTGCATCCGAATGTGAGACTGGTAGTTACCACACTTTTTGTCCGATCAGTTGCGTGGCTTGGCTATACCAAAAAATTGAGGATAGTTTCTTCCTAGTTATAGGGACAAAGACCCGTGGCTATTTTTTACAAAATGCTCTGGGAGTTACGATTTTTGCGGAGCCCCGCTACGCAATGGCAGAGTTAGAAGAAGCTGATATATCAGCTCAGCTGAACGATCGCGAAGAATCAAAAGAAATATGTATACAAATAAGACGGGATAGGAATCCCAGCGTTATTATTTGGATCGGTACATGCACTACAGAAATAATAAAAATGGATTTAGAAGGGATGGCTTCTAAATTAGAAAAAGAAATTGGGATCCCAATTATCGTGGCACGAGCTAATGGATCGGATTATGCTTTCACTCAAGGAGAAGATACTGTATTAGCAGCTATGGTACATAGATGTCCAGTAATTGATATGACGATTTCTAAGAATGAAGTATGTACGGGTGGTTACGACAACTTGTACAACTTTAAAGACCAATCTCAAATCAAGACGTATAAATTAGAAACTCATAATTTAGTACTTCTCGGATCGTTGCCATCAAATGTAGCTTCTCAGCCGAATTCAGAGCCGAAACGCCAAAACATCTGTGTGACGGGTTGGTTACCGTCTCATCGATATGCGGAACTCCCGTCGCTTGGCGAAGGAATTTACGTTTGTGGCGTAAATCCGTTTCTAAGTCGTACAGCAACTATTTTGATGCGACGCAGAAAGTGTCGCCTCATCGGGGCACCCTTTCCAATTGGTCCCGACGGAACACGAGCATGGATGGAAAAAATTTGCGATGTGCTTGGCTTGACATCCAGAGGTTTAAAGGAAAAGGAAGAACAAATATGGAAGAATCTTTCAAAATATATAAACATTATAGGTGGAAAATCTGTCTTTTCTATGGGGGATAATTTACTGGAAATATCTCTAGCTAGATTTTCAGTTCGATGCGGAATGATTGTCTATGAAATAGGTATTCCTTATTTAGATAAGCGATATCAAGCTGCGGAATTATCTCTTTTAAAAACCACCTGTGAATTAATGAATATACCGATGCCACGAATCGTGGAAAAACCCGACAATTATAATCAAGTCCAACGAATGCACGAATTGGAACCTGATTTGGCTTTTACAGGAATGGCTCATGCCAATCCTTTAGAGGCTAGGGGGATTGATACAAAATGGTCTGTCGAATTCACATTTGCTCAAATACATGGTTTTGCTAATGCTGCGGATGTACTTGAACCGGTCACTCGCCCCTTGATGCGCAATCCTGGTTCAATCCCTTCAGGTTGGAATAATCTCTCGAGGCAAGAACCTCTTCCTTGTTGACCTCTTCTTCTTATTGCTTGGTTCGGCACAGCCGAACCAACAAAGGTCTATCCAAATGATCAGCCAAATGCTCATTTGAAACATCCCAGAAAAGAAAAAAATTTATTCTATTACAAGATGCAATAGTCGACATTTTTGCATTGCCTGTCGCAAGACTTTCCCATATCCAACCATTCCCTTTGCCAATACCTATGTTGCTAACTACCGTTTGTGTGATGCGGTATGCGCCTGATGTTGCGCGCGCCGCACACCCCGCGACTCCCATATAACGGGAGTCATACATTTACGTATGAATAGTATAGACAAAATATGTTTGATTGCTGTATAATAAGACGTAATATGGGGATGGATTACCTGCAGTAACATGATGAGGTAAACACATCGAGCGGGGATACTCATAATTCATTTGGATGTTCGTGTCATTTCAACCTACTTGATTAACCATAGTAATTGTTAAAATGAATCGATTACCACTGGAAAGTATTCGTATCCAGCAGCGATAAGCTGGGAACAACTTCCGGTGGGGCGGAAACTGAAAATGAATTAGGGGACTAATCATTATGAAGAAAATTGAGGTTAATTTAATATTAAATTTTTGCTTTAGAGCGTCATTAATCGATTGGTTAAAAAACATGAGTCCTTCCCTATTATTTGGTTTTTATTACGGATTGCTGCCAACACTGCCCATCGGACCTTCGCAAATTTTATGTCTGAGGTCTTTTCTTCTATGGGGGGATTTTAGCGGTGTAGCTGCGCTCATCGGATCAATGACTGGTCAGTTACTAGTCTTTTCGTCTGTTTTCATTTCACCAATTTATTTGTTGATTCCGAGACCTAACCTGGTAACTATTGTGGTTCTACCATATATGTTTCTATTCTGGTTCCGAACCAAAGATTTACCTGATTACCAGGCTCTCCGCCCCGCGCAGTCAATTCGCGATTCGAGAGTTGCAAGCACATTCCCGAATAGTCCAGTTCTCCAGCCATTCAATCCAATTTTGTTGCCAAACGCGACATTAGCAAGATTGATTTATCTAGTTATGTTCCGTTACAGCAACAGTACGACATTCCTAATGGGTAGTTTCTCGGGCTGGTTGGTCGGCCATCTCTTGCTCGGGCAATCGTCTAGATTATCGATGCATCGCATCGAGAAGGACTCACCAATACTTCATATCTGGCTGAAACGTGTCATGTATAAGACTTTTAGTATTGTTTCGTTCATCACTATGCTATCGTATCCGGGTAGGTCCCCGGTCCCTTTCGTGACGAGAAAATTTGAGGATGAATTAATCAGATATGATAAAACCTGTTTGGATTTACCATCCTCCGCAAAATGGCTTTGCGAGCCATGGCCTAACTCGTTTTTTGATCCCCGTAGGACGAATCGACCCATGCGGCACAGGCCGATCGGTCGGATAAGCCATCGAAGCGACGTTAAAAGGAGGGTATCAACTTGCTTCTTCACCGAGTGTGTAAACGGGAGCAAATCACGGTTGGTTTTTGCATCTTCGCCTGGTTCGTCAATTCTTGAAGAGTAGTTAAGAAAATCCCTAAAGGGTTTCGATGTTTCGTCATCAACTCCGTCTCATTATCAAAGCTGGATCCTGGATCATCCGAATGAGAGAGAGAATTTGCATAACGAACTGAAAGATCGAATTAGGCTTCTAAATAATGGATGTGTCTTCTCGGGAGCAATAGGAAAAAGAACGAGATCAAAGATTGAAGGGTATATGGGACTACCCAAAATATATGATCCTTTAATGAGTCAATTGCATCGTGTCAGAGTTCCGAATTCACGGTCGTTCCTTACGATTTGTGAAACGACGACGCCAATACCGAAAACGTATGAATATTTTGCGGGGGTAGTAAACCGTGAAAATAAAATTGAAACTCGGATTTTGAATAAACAGAAAGAATTTGTGAATAATAAGATTCCTCTTCCTTGGGAACCATTATCTCCAGATGCTACTGAAGTTTCTGAATTTTTGTTCGATAGATTAATACCCAATGAACAGAAACTCGATAGTTTGGAATTAAGAAGCATTTTGGAAGCAATAAATAATTTTCAGCCTTCCGTAACTTGGGAGGATATCTTCAAGCTGCTACCAACGGATCGGGCTCTATCTTTTATTTATTTTGAAGATATGTGTAGGAATCCGAATCGTGCTTTTCTGTCTGATGCATCGTCGACCGGTCGGAAAAAAGTTTCTTTCATGATGGGTCGCAGAAGGAAAATATGTTTGACTCATCGAATTGAGGATCTTGAAAGGGATTTGTTTCGTAATACTCAATTCATAAATGAAAGTCGATTTGATATACCTGGTATGGAAAGCGATATTCGTAACAAAAAGCTCAGAAATTTAGCTACTAATTTTGGAAAAACGGGGTTAAGGTCAGCTAAACTACTGAAACGATATTCGAAAGCTTCTGATTTCCGTCGAAGGCTTATTAAAGGATCTATGCGGGCCAGAAGGCGTAAAACGCTTATCTGGAGAATGCTGCAGGGTAAGATTCATTCTCCATTTTTTATAAGATGGATGGAAATACCCGGTTCCACCTCATCGTGGAGCAAAGGCTCAACAGAATGGGATCCTGAAGTAGCGATGGTTGATACGAGGGGAGGAACGAACCCCCAAGTAGAGCAAGTATCAATCACTCCTTCTCCTCAAAGGAGTTTTGGTAGATCGAAATACGAACGCTTGAATCTCGCTGCTAGATTAGACATGGGTTCGATCCATACGGGTAGGGGGTTATTGCCGGTCTCGCAATCCAATTTCAGAAGATATGTTAAGTTACCTCTCTTGATTATACCTAAGAATATTGGTCGGATATTATGCCTCCAAGTTCCCGAATGGGGTGAAGATCGGATCGATCCGTGCAGGGAGTCCCATGTGATCTGTAGCTATGACGGTGAAGAATTCCCAGAAAATAGGTTTCCTGGTCGTCGGTTAAAGGACGGTGTTCAAACAAAGATTCTGTTTCCATCTCAGCTGAAACCTTGGCATAGTAAAAGGAGGAGGTCACTCAAGAAAAAGGGAATTACTAATCAGTCCATCAAGCCTGAGGTATCGTCTAATGACGGTTATGTAGATCAATTAGGAAAAGAAAGAGTTCAGTTTAGTTATTTAACTGCTTGGGGATTTCAAACGGATGTACCTTTCGGGACTATCAGGAAGGATCCTTCGTTCTGGAATCCGGTAAGACGAAGAATCGTAAAGACTTTCGGGAAGAAATTTGCGTCGCAAACTAAGCGGGTAGGCCGTTTCATAAACAGCTTGATCGAGTCTATGCGATTCGAACGGACGGTACTCAATCCGTCTATTGGAGTTGAAGCAATTGGGGGAACTACCGGTACGAACAACGTCGAGGGGCGGGGTCCCGCGGATGTGGGCTCGAGGATCAGGAAGAACGAAAACCTTGCTGGTCATGACGCTATCGATGGAAAGGCAGAAATGACATCAAATACAATTAATCGCAATATCCAATCAGTTTCTGATGATGGTGAAGCGTTGCTGGGATACACCACCAACGAATTCAAATCGGATACTCAATCGGAAATGATGAGTCTATTTGGCGATGCAGGTCCCGGAGGAAACGACCGAAGAGCATTACGAAGATGTATCGAGAAAATGGACATTCGGAAATTACGCGACACAATTATTGGCGGATCGTCCAAATCGGAAATAGAATCTATTGCTATTCAACAAAGGCTTCTGGATCTTCACACATGGGTTGCTAAACCAAATAACAATTGTGTCTCGTCAGTGATCAAATTATATAAAAAATTTTTGGAAATTAATGCTTATTCCGCGACTGGATTTGAAGCATTGGAGGCCCACCTAGTACGGACTGTCAGTGGTATTGCCTAAATTCACGAAGAGAAGGAACAATCAAATCCGGACGTTTCTAACCAACGGGCTGCATTGCTGGGGATTGGTAGTAACGGCTCCACTGGGTTTATTTCTCAAGCTTATGTTTTTGATGGAGTATGGGCCACCTGTTTGAGAGATGGGACGGACTTGACCGCCGCCTCGTCAGAAGAAGATGAAGTGAGTGACAAAAGCTTCGGCAGAAGCGCAAACGACATAAGCAACTACGAAGCAAAATACTTCGGAGATGTATCAGCTCATAATTTGCATCAATATCCATATATTGATGAAAGCATAATAAAATATGGAAGAGATTGGGGATTCCTCAAATCGATTAATGCATTGAATGCAAATGATTGGAAAAGCCGCTTGGATTGTCTCGATCGATACAACTTACCGATCGAAATGTGGTCCCGAATATCTCCAAAAAAATGGAAGAATTTTCTTCATAAGGCAAATAATTCTGATTGGGTTGATGCAAGCGTCCACGAGGGGGGAAACCACCATTTGTTCAAAAGAAGGGTAGAAAATCATTCTATTTATGCGGAAAACTCTTTGCTAAAGGCTCGAATCGCGAATCTCAGTAAACAACGGGAGTGTAGCAACCTACTGCACAGTTTTGCTAATTTCTCGCGAGACACGGATGTGCAAGGGTTCACGACGCGGCAAAATGCGATCGAACGAAGAATCCGATCCATAAACCGTATGAGACAAATCGCCAAGGAAAGGAGGAAAAAGGTGATTGCCCGTCCAGTGATCTTTAATTCCAGAATGAAATGGAATGTGAAGTTAGATTCAGCCCCATGGGTGGTCGCCCCGGATTCGGTAGAGACATATAGAAACAAGACGATTTTTATACCTGACGAATTGGTACCGATCGAGGCATATGAAGCCCTATTTGGAGACAGATCCCACGAAGAATTTGGCATGGCGCTACCATTCAACAAATTTTCGAATGATAAGTCTGAGGTACGTAAGCGAAGGTTCGCCACTAGGCAATCCTTCCATCCTAAACGTCGATGGAAATTTAGACCCAAGCTGTTGGAGCAAAAATCAGAGAAATTAAGGGAACTCGCGTCTACCATTCACGTGATGGGAAATCATGAAACTATTATTGCATTTACTGAAGACACGGATTTAGAACCAGACTTACTGAGTCTGATTCTTGGCCGCGGTAGACGCAAAGTTCTGAATCATCTGTTTTTCGATGCATATTCGCGTAGGGCCAAGGTCCTTACCGATCAGATCTTGATGTATAAAATGATTAGTACTTTACCAAAGTTCAGAAAGAAATTTAGGAAGGTATTAGACAAAAAAGGATTTGATGAATTTGTATTGTGCTTACCTAAAAAAGAGAGGGATAGGGGGGGGGTTCATTCCATATTTTACAACATTGAGGATTTGTTTTCCCCGAGGTGTCGTCGGCAGTTACGGCTTCTCGAATATCTTTCAATCCCGAGCCACACGGACTTCCCCGATTCTGTATGGGATTTCGTTCCCGGAGAGGGTGCAGCAGGAATGAATGGTTACGAAAACCCAATTAAAGTACAACGAATTAAACGTCTTTTGTGGCCAACTCATCGTTTGGAAGAATTGGCTTGTGTCGGCAGATTCTGCTTTGGTGCTACTGACGGCAGCCGAGCGGCTACACTTAGAATGAAGATGTACCTGGATACTTGATTCTCGAGATTGGGCTCGGCACGTAATTGCGAATTATTGCTCGATCATCCGATTGAAGTTACCGATCACTTGGTAGCTTCAATCAGATTTCTACCCCGATTATTGAATCCCATTCCCTAAAAGAATCAAGACCTATTGTGACTAAAAACAGGTAGTTGTTCGGTGAATCTAACAATTTTAGGGATTACTACTACCTATCTACCAATTTATATACAGATAGATAGGTACAGATACAGGCAGATACAACTAAGTTTGTATCATTCCATTCAGTAATAATTAGATTATTTGGATAGCGTAATAAATCCATTAGACAATTGTTGTTAATACCACTATCACGAATAAAGGAGTGTATACCAATCCGTCGCAAGTCCTTGAGGAAAAGGAGAAGATGGGATCTACTCAATCTCAGATATCTCAGATAAGTCTTCGAGTTTTGAAAATTACCTACCACTTGAAATTCCACCCCAGAGATTATTCCTCTCAAAGAGGTCTTTGGAAACCACTGGGAAGACGCAAAAGCATTCCAAATCATTTGTTCAAGAGAAATAGAGATTCGTATAACAGATCAGTGAGGGAGCCGGGTATACGTGGATCGAAGGACTATCAGTCCGGATTTGTGAAAACGTTTTGAGTAAGATAGAGACAGTTCAAAGCCAATACCCCGTATTCTCCTGCGGGTCGTCCCGAAGCTGCTCTGCTGCTCAACTCAAAAGGGCGGCAATGAGGTTAAGCAGTGCGTCACACCCTTCCCAAAAGGAAGAGAAAAGTGATAACTCGGGGATGGAGACGTCCGATGCAATTGACACAATTGGCACCGACGCCAGCTGGTCTGGTGTCGATGGTGTTGACTCGAAGCGTAAGAAACTGCTCCAATAGAATCAGACCGTAGATAAGACTGGTGTAAATCATTCAAATTTAGATTTACACCAGTCTTATCTATGGTCTCTCTTTCCCCGATGGAAAAAGAAGTACTACTCAGAGAAGAGGCACGAGCTAGGAAGAGAATGCCGCGGCCTATAAGAAACTTAGGAATACCAGGAGAACCAAGTAACGAAGCAAAGGATAAAAGAGAATTGATTGATGGAGTAGAATTGGTGGATAAGTGCTAATTGTCCCAGACAATAGAGGCCGAAGGAACGACAGCGTCGAAACTTTTGTTTTGTCAAAATTGTGTTGTAAAAAATTAGTCTATTTTTTTTGTATTTTTTTGTAAAAAGGGTATCCTATCCCTTCCTTTCTTTTCTATTTCTTTCTTTCTCTCTGTTTGTATTACCTTCTTTTCTTATCTTCTATTATCTTCTATTGGTTTCTTTCTTACCTTCTTTTATTCTCTTCTATTGGTTTCTTTCTTACCTTCTTTTCTTCTATTATCTTCTATCAGTTTCTTTTAGCTCTTTTTAGTATCTAGGGGTTAGTCTCCTACTCCATAGAAAAGAGGCTAAGGGGGGTAATTGAACAGATCTTTCCAATTCAATAAGAAGGTCTCTCTAGATACTTCTTATTTCATTCTTCTTTTCTCTTTCTTTATCTCTTTGTATCTTCTTCTTCTCTTATCTTTATCTCTTTGTATCTTCTTCTTCTCTTATCTTTCTATCTCTTTTCTTTCTTATCTATTTCTTCTTATAAGAAATAAGAAGAAAGAAAAGAAAAACCTTCTTATCCTTCTTATAAGAAGAAAGAAATAAGAAGTATCATATAGGGTAGAGAGACCTTCTTTGTAGCCATCAGAGAGTAATCAATCTGAATTGGTTTGTTGGCACAATCCCATCAGAGAGCCCTCAGAAAGCCCTCAGAAAGCCCTCAGAGAGCCTTCAGAGAGTAATCAATTGATTGGTTAGTTGGCTCGGAAAGCCCTCAGAAAGCCCTCAGAAAGCCTTCAGAGAGTAATCAATCTGAGTTGGTATTTGTAACCATCAGAGAACCATCTGAGATCCTTCGGAGAGCCCTCCCCTCCCCTCAGAGAGTCATCAATCTGAGTTAGTTAGTCATTTCGTTTCTAGAGGGATAGAAACCCCAAGAAACTCTCTACTACATGTCTGCAAGAGACCATCTAAGAAATGAAAGACAAGAGATCGGTTGTCTGCGCGGGTAAGTAATAGGAGTCCATCGTTTTCTAAGCTAAGGGGAACACCTAATCTCTCCTGACAAATCGATTTGACTAGATAGGCAAGAAGCACAATCTCGTGAGAAGCAAGAATACGGGAAGACAACAGCCCTCCGTGATATCTACTCCCTCCGACTTTACCGCTTTGCTCTTCCTCAACGCTTCCGTAATAGGGGTTTACGCGGGACGGTAAGTAAATGTTTTCTCTTTGGTTTAACGACGACTGAAACAAGGCAAGCTCATGAAGAATAGGATGACTTCTAACCTTCTGAAGATAAGCTTCCTGTTCAGAGCCGCTAAGAGAGGCACAGAAATCCATTACCCTTTGGCATATAGCTCCATTTCCTAGAAGGCTGGCTCCATTCAATCCCGAATAGAGAATTATTTTAAGCAGTTTCTTAGGGATTTTGTCTCCCCATTTGGCCATTACAGCTGACCAGAAATCGCCTGTCAGGTAAGCTTCTAAGGTAAGGGGTGCTAAACCCTTCCCAGTCAGTCCTGCATAGATGCCTGTATGGCATGCCACCATATCTATTTCTTCAATCACAAGATCATTAGGAAGCAAACGTTTATTCAGTATCTGTTTGATTACACCCTTGCAGTCCCGCTTGAGGCTAGAAATCGTCCCTGACCCTTGGGTACCCCGGGGAATAAGCCTCGGATAGCCATGCGAATGAGCATATGACATTGCAAAAAGGTCCTGAATTGGGCATCTACGATTGTAGTATGTGCTGTTTTGCCGTCTAAAGAGACGAAACAACATATAAACGGTATCTACGATGGCGTTTGCTGCGCTATTTATTGCGTCTATTAGATCTTTGTAACTATATGGTATCTGTTTCAGTCTCTCAATCCCTCCCTCTAATGCGGGTGCAAGCGGGTAACTTTGGCCCTCCATAGTGGTTGATATTTGTAGCTTTATTGGGAGAGGGATGGAAACTGCCTCTGATTTTTCCATGAAGGAATAGCGCCTACCTATCTCTTCCCTAGCCGATTGTTCCACTTGTACTATCTTTAGTGCCTCCTCTTGTATCTGCTTCTCGGTCCAATCCTCCCGCAAATTGAATAATGCCTCCCCTAACCAGTTGTATTTCGTCAGAAAGGCCTCTGTTTTATTCGCTTCTTGTTCTGTTAAGCTGCCTACCTTAGACATTATTATGTCTAGAAGGTTCTTCTTATTCTTGAGAACTAACCGTGGCTTTTCTCTTAGGAAAGGAGGCTTACTGCATAGCTTTTTTTTCTCGATGTTGCGAGTCAAAGGTTTGGAATGGTCTAATGCATATCCCCTGATTGATCCATCGAGGGACAGTACACAAGTGTGGAAGCAATATTCAACAAGAGATTAGTCACTGACAAATTCGGTGGTTTCTTCCAAATTTATTTCTGTGGTACTTCTGGTGGCTTCGGTGGAAGCCACCAACACGGCTTGGGGAGTTCCTTCATTATTCACTATTGCTGTGCGGCAGTCACCGAAGCCAATATTGCGTCATCTATCCATTGCTTCAATTACTTGTTGAAAAGGATCAACGCGCAGCCCTCAATTTGATTTGTTAAAATGGTAATTGATCCATCGATGAAACCATTCTTTCGGTATACGCCCCTATCGGGGCGTGTCGTACTACACCTAATCAAACGAAGTTTGCCTGTTTTCGCCACGATACGAGTTGTAATCCATGTCATTAATCCCCCCGATATTCCTTTCGATGTAGTTGAAGTCTCATACGATGTGATGGGTGATGACGTGCCGGCCATGCATCACTCACATACAAGCAACAGGAAGCGTCTTGACAAAGAGGGAAGGTTGTGGCTGAATGTATGTGCAATAAGCAAAGTAATGTTTAAATACAAAACTCGTTAGACTCGCGAATGGAGTAACAGGTGGGGACGCCACATCTACCTACTCGGAATTATGCCTGGTATTGGAATATGCTAATGTGTGTAGTTTAGTCTCAGTAAGAAAATGCGTCTGGCAACTCATACGCATGTGCATAGGTATACACAGGAGTAAAGGAGGTTCGACGGCACACTCAGTAAAGATATACGACACTTGTATTGGTTGCACTCAATGTGTAAGAGCTTGTCCGACGGATGCATCGGAGACGGTACCTTGGGAGGGGTGTAAAGCTAATCAAATTGCTTCCGCCCCCAGAACCGAAGATTGTGTAGGTCGCAAGAGATGTGAATCTGCTTGCCCAACAGATTCCTTAAGTGTGCGCGTCTATCCAGGGTCAGAAACAACTCGTAGTATGGGTCTAGCCTACCAAGTAATTGGTGATACAAAAATAATACTAAGTGAGAGCCAGATATTCCTCCTCCGACTCGTATCCAGTTGGATATGAGTCGGGGCATCGCCCTGAGAAATACTTTATTCAATTAGGAATAATTATTTCTATCACCTCCAATTCATGAGTAATATACCTTGGTTAGTGACGGTCGCCACTCTCCCAATTCTTGCAACAGGTATTTCAATTCCGATGTTTTCTTCTTGCAACGAAAGCGGAATCGACGGCCGGTACCAGGTATTTGTATACCAGACCCCGTACCGATAATCTACGCATTTCATCACAATTTTTACATCGATAATAAATCGATCCAATTGCCAGGAGATTATAGCCAGAGAAATCCTTCTCTCGGATCCAATTCTGGCTCAGGTATCCACAGATTATTCCCCATGGGTCTTACTCTAATGGGACTTTGTTACTACTTCAACAAACACATCTGCCTGTCCAATGAAAAACGAATATATGCATTTGTTTTTTACTCCTTTCCCAATACCGACTATATGCATGTGATGGCCAAACAGTTGTATTTATCTCTCCGAGCTTTTTGCGTTTCTCTCTGTACACGGGAGTTGGAATATACAAAAAATTTGCGCTTATGTCTATGAAATGGGGAAAATGAAAGAAAAAAAAAAGAAGGAACAGGAAGAAAAAGGGATAGAGGTTCATATTCAGCTGCAAAACTCATGTCTTGGCGGATGGTTCCACCATCCGCTTCGGTTGTCGCGGCTCTAACTATGACTTTGCTGGGATTGGAGACCATTTCCCGACATCACGAGCTTGAGGAACGAGACACATCTTGCGTCGCCGGGAGTGCCTCTCCATACGCGTGCGTGATCTCTACCTGACTAATCGTAGTTACATTTTGTTCTTACATGCTTGGTTTAACACTCCTGGAGAGGTGCATTGCATCGCGATGCATGCGTGCCGCTGGCCGGAGTTTCCCGAGAAACGGGAGGGTATAGATCGATCGAATCGCTACGGAAGGGTTATTGCCTTTTGACTGCTCTATATATCCTTCCCTTGGTTGGCAACACCCGAATCAATATTTATATGAATTAAATAATTCGTCTGAGACAACTTAACTTTCGGAAGGAGGTTACCCGTCATTCTTTCACATTATTTTTATAATCATTGTTTGTAATTGAGTATTTAACTAGGTTCCCCGCAGGGGAATATCATAGATAACGGATTAATTACTAGTGCGGCTTTGTCTATTCCCGCGAGGACTTGCTACGACCCGATGCATACTTCGTCTCTCGCCCAGCCGGTGGGAATAGTAGTCACTCCGATGCCTGGATTGTTTACCGTGTTTACTATTCCTTCAACCGCCTCTACTAGGAACGGGCGGCTCCCCAACGAAATTCCCGGTATTTTTGGGAACAGTTACGAGTCAAAATCTGTTTCGTACTCAAACGGTTCCCCCTTCGAAAACGATTGGTGTGGTATCAACCCCTATTCACTCACTATTCATGTTGCTTGCTTTTAGGGTTACAAAATAGTTAATTGTTCAAATTATGATTTGATTAATTATATCGGAACCTGAAAATTGTTTGTTTCAATCCGCTATTATTGAAGTGAAGTACCTTCTAGTTTGGATAATTCCGGGTAATGATCAGTTCTATTCCGATAAGAGAGGTACCGGGCAAGCATTTTGCCCGTCGCGGCACCTCCCACCCGTGCAATCCCCGCCTGAATTCGAATGGACCAGAAAGTTATTGTTTCACTTGTTGGAACAATAAAGAGGTGGTTGAAGGTTTGGATATAGCGGAAGCGATACACCCGTCAATTCTCCTTTTCTCGAACATATCAGACATATACTCCGCTTCACTACTTGATTGGAATTGCTACTCCCCTGGCCATAAACAAGCCTTCGCCGCAACTGAACCAAATAAAGATATTGAGGCGGACAATCCCGTTTCATTTTGGGGTCAGCCATCCGTGATTGTGCAAACCGATTCCTAACAAATTAACCCCTGAAGAACGAGTCCAAACCAATAAAAATCCCGTGGAGGCTACTGCAGCAGGTGCCTCCCCTCGCCAATTATTGCTGATTCTGGTGTGGAGATGAATAGCATATACCAACCAAGTCACTAGCGACCGAGTTTCCTTAGGATCCCGACTCCAATACGACCCCCACGCCTCATTAGCCCACACCGAACCGGATGGAATACCGACTGTCGGGAGAGAAAGCCCCACACTGATGATTCGATGGCTCCACCAATCTGATTTAGCAATTAATTGATTTCTATGTAAATTTAAAGATAAATGGTAGGAGGATTTTTCCACAATGTTTTTGTCCCCAACCAATTCATGAAAATCTTTACTTATTTTTTGGCGTTGTATCCAACTGGTGAAAACACGATTCGCAGTAATGATGAGGGATTTTTTACCGCCGGTGAAACAAACTGTTGGTGGAGATATTGCCAATGGAGACCCACGTGGTGAAGCTGCGTAGCTCAATAACGTCGTACTTACATGCGTCGTCGACCAATGGGATTACGAAGCAGGTACTAATGGTGTATATTTTTGCATCTCCCCAGGAAGACCCAGAGTTGCAAATTCGTGGGTTAGTAAAGCACACGGTCCCGCGGTTGCGGCTGACCACTCATTCCGGTTCTTAAGGCCTAGGATCAGGTATGGTGGGGAAAAGCTCCATGAAGGGAACATAAATGATTCGTACAAATCGCTTGGTGGGAAATGCCTGTACCGTACCCAACAGGTGGTCATTAATCCGGTCATACACGGGAAAGCAATTACTACGCCCTTTCTGCTTGAGTCACCAACCCCATTGAATCTACCAATTAGGTATGTCCAGTCACATGTAGTAGCAAAAAAAAGGGTAAAAAGGGGAATGTAAACGAGTATTTTCTCCATTACGTGCATCATGCAAAAGGGGAAAAGAATCAACTATTGTCCATATGAATCTCTACATCTATCAATGTGTACGTATACACATACATCTAAAGAGAGATAGATTCGTAGATATCTACGGATTTTCGGAGGTGCCTTGTCGCTGTTCATTCATTCCACATCGATTCGTGAACCATCTCTCGTTCATGACATACTTACTCTAAAATCATACCCCGACAAATAGACAATTCGACAAGTTATCCGTGTCCACCTTGTTACGATTGTCACCCCGAGCATGTCAATATCCCCGGAATGGAAGTTCCTATATTACTTCCTCTCGATTGACTCTCAATAGGATTTTGAAATGGGGTGGTTGCATTGCCGCTACTCGGATTCGAACCGAGATGCTTAGGCACTGCTTCCTAAGAGCAGCGTGTCTACCCATTTCACCATAGCGGCTTGCGGTTTGACGAAACCATGGTAACGCATTAGCGAGTGTAGTGTCAATATATTTTTCTTTTTACCCCACAAGATTGGATCAACGTCTTAATTCGATGCTATAATCACATGACTTGCGGGGTATAGCGCAGCCCGGTAGCGCACCATCTTGGGGTGATGGGGGTCGCAGGTTCAAATCCTGCTATTCCGAACGACATCCAAACGTAGTTGCTAAATAGCGATAGGAAGATGAAAGAATAGAAGAATAGAAAAATGGATAAATGAATTTCCAAAAGACGTTTGAAGTCTATAGTTCCCTATAGATAGGCATGGGATAGAATAAAATATGAGGAACTTTCCAGAGCAAGCCCGCTGTGGACTGCACCTGGGAAATTGTCCAAGCCAAAGTTTGTATGACCCAGATGTAGGTCGTGACCAGATGCCATCATCGATCCCCACTCCTCAAAAAAGACTCTTTCATATTCTGACGTTGAATAAGAATTATCCCCCGACAGATCTTTTGAATTAAACAGACTCCACGTAGGTTTCGAATAATCCCTACCGCGCCCCCTGGTGGGGGGGATTTGCCTCACCCTCGGCGGTGGAGGTGTCCCCCACCCCCAGTTCTACATCCGATTTCACACTTTTCAATTACATCCCAACATCTCCCGCCACGTCTCGTCGAAGCCGCAACCCGGGCGGGTTTCCCATGAAGCGGTTTCATTTTCTCACGACCTCGCGTTTATCCACCCCAAAATAGGGGTCGAATCCGACCCGCACAAAGTTGGGTTTCCCGACGGACGCGGTATCGAACGATCCCGACATCTCGTTTGCGTCAACAGTAGGCACAGACAATTTTGTAGAGGTGGTTAGAAGCATCTGGCGACGCCGACATCCCCCTTCCCCCTTCCCGGTGTCGAACCAACAAGTAATTAGGATCATACTTCCGTTTCGGAAAGCCTGTCGCCCGTCATCGCGTAGTAAAAGCTTTTTGAACAACCTGTTAGAACGGATTTAGCTAGAGAAAAAGCTTTTGATGCTTGTTTGACCACCTTGGTTTTCCAAACATGATTGCGAATTTTCTTCCTTGATCTAGAAGTACGTTTCTTCGGAACTGCCGTGGTGGATGCATCTATCCGATCTCGTGATGGAAAAAAGGTACGATTGATATAACTGCGTTTATAGATACTTATGATGTGGTAATAAACAGGACTCGATGTTTTGCAGAATTAGTAATAGAGACGTCTACCGAAGAAATTAGCCGTATTGCGACGAACAGACTAATTGAAAAGAATAAAATTTTTAATTGGTCTTTGTCGAAACCGGTATTTGCGGCGGCAAGGAAAGGCGTCCCAATCATTTATACTTTTTTTCCGTCTGAAAGGATGGAATCAACTAATAATCGAACTTGATTTTGCCTATATCGTGAATTCTTTTTTGTCCCGTCCTTATCCCTTTCGGAACGTACCCCCCCTATTAATTTTTTCTCACCGAAACAACGGCGCGAGATTCTTCCCCTAACCGTTGCCTCATCCAGCCATGGGCGTCCAATCTCGATTCTGGATCCGAAACGAATTGCCAAAACTCGATGAATTGATACTTCTGTGTCAGAATCAGAATCCGATGTATCACCTCTAATCAATGCCGGAGGGTTAATATCATGAGACCCATTTTGTTCTACCCGTAATTGCTTTCCTCCCACATCGATCATTGCGTATCTACTCATTATAATTTTTTTCATTTCAAAGTTTTTTGTGAAACAACATTTGGATTCAAGAACCCGGTTCGGATTAGTATCCCCAACGTGCCTGACTTTGTCAAGTTTAGTCAACAGAATTAAGCTTGGGGAGCTCGTTCTATCACTCAAATTACCCCCCTTTTCAAAAATATAGAGGCTTTCTTTTAATTAATGACCGCCTGTGTTTAACCCCCCCGCTTTTTCATCCCTCGGATTACATCGATACGGGTTTAATGTCTATACAGAATCGGCATATGAATATACTTGGTCATTTCCCACGTCTTTTGCAACTTCCGGAGTGGTTGGATCGGCACCGCCCTCCACCGCAGAAGCAATTGGACTTCCCCGCCGCACACGTGTTGGTCATGCCTGACGCCTAGTCATTGGCAACTACCGAGCCTGTTTGAGTAGACAAAAATGTTTATTATTCATTTTAATGGTACATAGATTGAGTCTGAATGTCTATGAAGGTTTGTCTATATAACTTCATTCTTGTTAGTTTTCCTTTGTTTCTGCGCCAAACCCTATTGAATCTGAATCCGGGTTGATGAATCATTGAGGGACTCGACGCTGCGTCTGCATCGGGCTGCTTCCACGACGGGCGGGACACTTTTACCTCTTCTTGAATTCCATCGAATGCTTCTAAGGAGCCATGTCTGGCGTGACCCCCGAGTCTCCCCTTTCGTTTGGAAACCATCAGATAGTGTAGTTGAAAAGGAGGAGGATTCATTAGTCTCCGTCTTGGCATTGTCAGAGTGGAAATAGATTGAAGGCTTTTACTTGCTCGATCTGTTTCCAACTGGGCAATAAGTCCCAGATCCAATTTTCTCGTAGGCGGGATGTTGGGACGATATGCTAGAGCATCCTCCGGAGGAAATGACTCCCCAGACTCGGAAATATATCTATTCTTCTTTGATTCCAAATATCTTTTACCGTATGAGCCTCTTTTACTCCAAAAAGGAAGATCTAGTATTTGTTCATCATTCGGAGTCTCAAAAGCAGGAATTACCAGATCGGTAAAGGGGAGATATATCTCCCCTTTACCGATTCAACTTGTCCGGCAGCGCATGACTACAGATCTGGGCTCGAAAAGACATGTAATAAGTTTTTATACAGAAGTGGTCTTCCACTCAAAAACTGTTTTGTCCTTCGATCCAACCGAGTTCTATCGAACCAGAATGGATTGAACAGATACTGGTAACTTTCGAACAACATGTTATAAATAAAAAAGTCTCTCAATTGGGAACGGTTCCGTTTCATCCACCTGTCTCTATGAACTAGAAGTCTGAGACGGACAAATCGTTCCTTCAAATTTTCTACCACAATGTTTTGGTACAGATGAACGGGGAGAGACACGAGCGGGTACTGCAGATATGTATGCATGAACCAAGTCTCTTCGATATATTCGAAATTTCCCTCTTCGTCCGAAGGAGCATTCTCCAACTGCTTCGCGGATGACTCAGTAGTTATCGATTTCCGGGTATATCCACGATAGAGGAACATATTTTTAATCCCTTCATTCGAAAAATGTTTCTCGCGCTCTCTTTTCAAGCCATAAGTCACGTAGAGTCTCCGAACCAGTTCTTGCTTCACCAAAAAATTGCGATGCGGGAAAGAAGGGCTAGAATCCGGTTGGAGTAGAAACATGGGGTCCCAGGTGAAGCGCCCTCCTACGAATAGAACCGGTTCATTGAACCGATTCCATTGTGTTTCGTATGAGCTTGACGATTTGGAGAGTCCCAATTCGGGGAATTGATCACGTAACGACATAGTTTCCAACCGATCTTCTAATCTTCTTGTCTGTTTCTGTCTCAACCTATTCAAAGTTCTTGTATGACTGAGATGATATCCTCTTTTTTCGTACGGGTCAAATTGGCTGTCTTCACCACTATCCCATTGAGAATCCCGTTGTAGGACTCGACGATAATCCGGGTGGAGAGGGGGTGAGGCACACCAATCATCGAATTCAGGTAATAATCTTATCGATTCATAAATATCGCTTCGCATAAAGCTGAAATGCCAGATCCTAGGAGACCACGTCATCTCACGCGGTACCTCTCCTAAAATCGAGTCGGTTCCAATTGGCTGTTTTATTCCGAAGTCAGTTCGAATCTCGGACAGCCCCCCCGTTTCCGCAAATTGGGGAGAATAGCTTGCACATATCATACCTGGGGAGTACCAGGATTTCATAGGAGAAGGAAAGGAAAGACCATTCCCGGATTGATTGCCATTTCTACAGATTTGTGGGCGTGAAAAATCTCTGAAGAAGTTTTCTAGAATACCACAAGCGAGATAAAAATCGTTTTCTAAAATTTTATCAATCACGATGGGATTATCTCCACCTATCACATCCATTTCGAACCAGGAATCACGAGCCGCCAACTCAGCCAATAGCCCTAAAATGTGCGTAAATAAGATTGATTCCGTAACCGTCGATTCGGTTCTTGAATACTCCAAAAACCAGTTAGATAAGTGATAAAACCGCCTCTTCAATGTATTACGACCGATCCAGAAGGGATCCGCAGGAGAAGTGTCTATCAAACTATTTTTTAGAATAGCTTTTCCTATCCTGTGAGAAAAAATTTTGTAGGGACTGTATTCGATTTCACTACCCATGTGAATTACAGCCGAGTGCTGTCTATGCATAGTGAATCCAATTGTGTCACTACACACAAGTTCTCTCTTTCTATAAATACCAATTAATAACGCTCCTTGAGCAAGAAATAATAAATCTTGTCTACTATAACCCGTGGTTCCAAACCCAGTACCTTCAAGAAGAGATGGATCAGCGTGTGTGTCGAATCCCTTGACACTTAATAGAATCAGCAATTCTTTTTGACGCTGACGCCTGTTAGACCTCCGAAAATTTATCAACTTGTTCAACCGGTTCGGAGCTATTGGAGCTGGATCCACCTCCGCGGGTACGTGGGTCGAGGCAATAACGAGATTGTTACGAATGCAAAAATTCCTTTGCTCATTATGGATACTCTTAAGTACTAAGCAAGGTAAGAATCTAGGATCCGCCTCTGATTCATGATACGAACGATGAGCATTCAATCCATGAATGTCTTGAATCCGTATTACACAGGGAGACATCTCCTTCGCCATTTCAGAAACGAGACTCACTCGATATACGCTCTCTTTCGAGATGAAGTTTCCACGTTCATTATTGAAATATGATCGATTGTATAACAATTTTGGTATTGGCGGTTTGACCAACGGGGAGTAGGAGTCAGATGTTATATCCCTAATAAGATGAGATCTTCCAGTTTCCGTAGGTCCTATCAATGGAATTCCTTCAGACGATAGTAATCCTGACTGAAGCGAGGCAGGTACATCACAATATGGCGCACGTGGAATGCCTCTCCGTTTCATCGAAACTGGAAAGAAAATATTCATTCCGGGGGCGAAAATAACCCACTTCTCTGCAGGATCCGACTTGCGAATCTTATAATTCCATAAATTATTTTGACGGATCCGATGTAGGTATGACAAGAGGATCGATCCTCCCGGGGAGGGTCCGCATTTTGGCTCACCGTTCAAAGGACGAAAACTCGATCTTGATCTATATTTTGAAACAGTCTCATTTGTAACTAAATATTGAGTCAGTAGTTCCTTATTTACCCTGAGGGTGTCGGAGCTTTCTCTGCGTAGCATCCATGAATCAAGTCCGTTCTTTACCAAGGAATAAAAGAATATATTATTGATGTGATTCAAGACTCGTTTCAGGGAATGTATCAGTGCATCCCTTATTCCCATTTGTCCTATTATCGGAGGATAATACATCACCTTCTCCAAATAGGACCTACGCATCGGGTCTTTCGAGTATCCAATCGTAGCGAATCGTTTCCATAAATGGAGAGAATCAAAACCTGAAACGACGGGCCAGATAGACTTGGAAGATGCAAGAACAAGTAATATGGAAAGAACAAGTTGAAATGGGATGGACGTATCTGAAAATTTTAATATTGTTGACCATCCCGAATATGAAACCTTCGTTTAATTAGTAATTTCTTCGACAAGAAAAAAATTTAGTTTGGAAAATATGTCAATAATCGAATCGTTTCTAAATCTCGATGCTAATCTTCGTAACAGGTAAGATCTAGCACTATCCATGGTCTCCGCCGTCCTTTTTGCGATGCCGGGAATATGGTAGTGGGAGTCATCACCCACCTTCGATACCATTTCTGAATATGTGTTCCTTATCAGATCGTGAAAGTATTTCCACCAGGTAGGGGTGAAAAACCAAGGTATATATCCCCCAAATAGGCGCCATTTCTCCGAGATATTGTCTTTCCAAAAGATCCAAGAGATCTTGTAGTCATTTAAGTCGTTTAAGAAATCCCGGAGATCAATCGGGTGGGATACACAGACAGGTTTCTCCCCCATGTATGAATTTGCCAATTTCGCATCTTCGTACAGAACCCCCTTTGCAAGCAGTCCCATGGGAGATTCCGGCGTCGTACCGATGCGGAACGACGAGATTCTTTCTGACCGGTAAGGTGTTTCTAATTCTTTCAATTCCCAGAAAAACCTGATGAATGAATCATTTTGGTCGAGTCGATTTTCGATGAAACCATTCACCGAGCCTGACCCCCAAATAGACTTATTTGAATCGACTTGATTCGAACTCAAATTCTTAGCATGAGTTTGAGATTGCCAATCTGTTAGTAGCTTATCGGTTCCTAATGCTTGTTTCGAAGAATTTCTACTGCTATTGCGCGAGAACAAAAATGAATCTATCCTTTCGTAGGGGAATAATCTTTGCGTCGGCAGCAACCTCCTGAGATTCGAAATTAAATTGAAGCGTCTATCTAAATGGGTTAATGATGAAAACGTCACGAATTTATTTGAATCGGACGGAGTAAATTGAATCGTCGTAAGTATATAATTATTTTTTTCTCCTTCTGTTCGTTGCGAAGCGCTGAGTAATAACGAGTCAGATACGTGAGATTGAACGGATGAAACGATTCTTTCCATCCCGAAAGATCCTATTCCGAAACAGGAACCAACTTGACAGTTAGAACTCACGCAAAAATCATCTAAAAGATTGGAGTAGCTATCGCCGTGTTTCTTGATGAGCAAGTCCCTCATCCTCACGACCCCAAATTTCGGGAGAAAATCTCTTTCAGCACGGTTTGGTAGAGATGAATGAGATCGATTTGGAAAGTCCCATGCGATCACTCTATCTAAAAAACGTTTCTCAAACTCCCTTTTCGAGTCTTTTCCAAGACTCCACTTATCCGGGGAAAAATTCCAATTCTGTTTCGCCATGATGTAAGGAGGATCATCGGAAAAAAATCGAATAGATCCGATACCGGATGATCCAATAGGAAATGGATCAACCGTATGCGTGAGCGGGATTGGAGAGCCTCCTGCCCCTTCTTCATCCACCGATGATCCAGAATCTATGAATAAATGATCCCTTTCCTCGAGAATTCTTTTGAATACATAAACCTTCCCGTAAATATCGAGTGAGTGAAAATCAAAAAAGGAATTGGTCCATGTATGATCCGGATTGTTCACTTCATCAACGAAATAATCAATTGCATTTATAAGTACTCGGGAAATAAATCCAGAAAAACCACATTTGTAAAGAAATGACACATTGTTAGATTAATGGGAATACTTCTCATTCCTACCGGTTGTTGTCTTGATAGTGACAACAATATGACTTGTTAGGAACCTGTTTCTCCAGGTTGATACCCTGCGTATCAACGCATCCAAGTTGTACTCGAATTCCGCAAAGACTTTCCTTGGAGGAGGAAAAGACAAGTCTATGGTTGTACCAAGATCTTTGCACACACTCGATTCGACATTTACATACTCATTAATTACAAATGGAATACGTCCGATCAGCAAACGCTTCGGGTTCCCTCCCCATCTCACTAATCTCTTTCCAATGGTGATTTCAGCCACACGGGTAGATTCTTCGCTTCCCGTCCAGCCATCTAACCGGTATTGGATTCGCGAGAAATATTCAGCAACTAATGTGCAGAAACTATCATGTAAGAGAAGCATGTATATTGAGCAGAAGGGGGTTAACCCCTTCCGTTCGTACCATCTGACCAGAGGACCTAGGAGGCATATGCTTCCCCTTTCCTTCGATCGAGTCAGATAAGTAGTATTCTTTCTATATTTGTCAGTGACTACTCGGGGTATACCCAGAAAGATCCTACCCTTTTTTAGAAAACTCTTTTTTGTATCCACACACTTGTTACTCCGAAATCCGAATCTATTCCATAAAATTGTATTGGGTAATAGATCCCCCTCACATCTGAATGCTTTTCCGGATTCTTTGCCATTCCGATCAATACCTCCTGCCCTATTCGGAATTGGAGCCGATTCTCTAAAGCGTAAAGGAGGCCCAATCAGTCGATCTCCCATTGATTTATTCCTTGTTTGTGAAGAAATCTGTGAGATGGGGGATTCCATCCCATTCTTGCGTGAGTTGAACCTCAATGATTGAAGTACCCACCTGGGATTCCGGCAGGGATAGAGATTTTCCTTAGAACCACTTCCTGCTACTCCCGCCATAGAAGGGGGGGCATAATACCAAGTAAGAGAATTGGGTAGGAAGTATCGAAGATCTCTTCGGATTTCCCATGAATCCAAAAATGTTTTGGTATATGGGAAAACGCAACCTCCGTCCCTTCTCCCTACAAATTCTTTATAGGATTCGAAAAACCGATTGAAATATTTCAAATTTTTTGTATCACACATAGGGTTTTGCCATCGCTCCCCCTTTCCCAAGCCAACCAAAATATCTCTACTTAAATCTGAGTCATAATCATGATATGTCTTTCTTATATTATTCCTCCCATCAGCATATAAGGATGATCTTATCGATAGAGGAACAGAGAAAGAAATATGGAAGGAATCCACCGATGGTTCTTCGATCGTTTCGCCACCCTCACCAATAAGTCTTGCCAAATCTATTGGACTTCTTTGGTTTGACTCCTTCCCAATCAAGGAACAATGCATGGAAATTGGTAGTGCCAATAACGCGAGTATCTCCAGAGTAGCTCCTTTACCTCCTCGTACAGAATCGCGCAAGTTTCGTAGAAAGATCGAGCTGAACAATCACGCATCAAATAATCTAATGAAAGGTTTATAACTAAAAGATAGATTAACTAGGGATTTTTCTTGATTCTGGTTCTTCGAGAATTCGAACGAGTAACAAAATTGGTCTCCCACTAGCTTCAAAACTCTAGATAGGAAATATGAAATTCCGACTCTGTTTGCTTTCGCTTTTTTCACTGCCCCACTCTCCTTGTTCGTCGCGCTTACACGCAGTTTATATGTATGCAACCTCCGGTATCATTTATACATATTTCATTATACAGATAAAATCAATAAATTCAAGTCCCAATAAGGTTGATTTGTATCTAGCACTTACGTCATCTCGACAAATCCCTTGAGGAGGTTTGGTTTGCTCCCCCCCATACGTTTTTTATCAGGATGCTATCGCTTACGCACCAGGAATGGGTTGCATAATCGGATGGGCGAACGACGGGGATTGAACCCGCGCGTGATGGATCCACAATCCATTGCCTTGATCCACTTGGCTACGTCCGCCCCCCCCCCTTTTTTTTATCACTTAATAATATGAACATGAAGGAAGACGGGACTTATGTGATAGAATAGGGTTCATTGACTGAGACGGGGTTACTCGAACAAATCTGATTTGCACAAGTGTATTCATACGGGTAGTTAGATACGCAGACACATCCGCATCGAGACAAAATATCAGGGACTTTATTCTGTAAATAATCTGTTTTCAATTTATCCCAGTGATCACGGGACGGCAATCACTTTGTGAATTGGAACAAAAGAGATAGATTGGATGTTTCCAACAGTTGCGGAGGAGTATTCTAAAGATTATTCAGAATAGGGTAGGTATGGGAGACCAAATTTTTCATGAGTCTGTAATGAATGGTTACCAATTCATTTTTAATTGTATTCGTGGAAAAGCATGGACTCCATGCGTGAAATACCAAAGTCTTGCTTATCAAGACTTTGGTATTTCACTTCACTACGGGACCGGACGGCTCTTACCCGTTCACAGAAGGAGCTTCGAGAAGAGCTAAATCTAGAGGAAAATTATGAGCGTTACGTTCGTGCATAACTTCCATACCTAGGTTAGCGCGGTTGATGATATCGGCCCAGGTGTTAATTACACGACCTTGGCTGTCAACCACGGATTGGTTGAAGTTAAAACCATTCAAGTTGAATGCCATGGTGCTGATACCGAGAGCGGTGAACCAGATACCTACTACAGGCCAAGCAGCTAAGAAGAAGTGCAGAGAACGGGAGTTGTTGAAGCTGGCATATTGAAAAATCAGACGTCCAAAGTAACCGTGAGCAGCTACAATGTTGTAGGTTTCTTCCTCTTGACCAAACTTATAACCTGCATTAGCAGATTCATTCTCAGTCGTCTCTCTGATTAAACTGGAAGTTACCAAAGAACCATGCATCGCACTAAATAGAGAGCCGCCAAATACGCCAGCTACACCCAACATGTGGAAGGGATGCATAAGGATGTTATGCTCGGCTTGGAAAACAATCATGAAGTTGAAAGTACCAGAAATGCCTAGGGGCATACCATCCGAAAAGCTTCCTTGACCAATTGGGTAGATCAAGAATACGGCGGCGGCAGCTGCGACGGGGGCTGAGTATGCAACAGCAATCCAAGGACGCATGCCTAGACGGAAGCTTAGTTCCCACTCACGACCCATGTAGCAAGCCACACCAAGTAGGAAGTGAAGAACGATCAGTTCGTAGGGACCACCATTGTAAAGCCATTCATCGACGGAAGCTGCTTCCCATATGGGGTAGAAGTGTAAACCTATAGCTGCGGAAGTGGGGATGATGGCACCGGAGATGATGTTGTTTCCGTATAGTAAAGACCCAGAAACAGGCTCGCGAATACCGTCGATATCCACAGGGGGGGCTGCAACGAAGGCGATGACAAATACAGAGGTTGCGGTTAGTAGGGTAGGAATCATTAAGACGCCGAACCATCCGATGTAAAGACGGTTTTCGGTGCTGGTGATCCAGTCGCAGAAGCGACCCCATAGGCTTGCGCTTTCGCGTCTTTCTAAAGTTGCAGTCATGGTAATTTATGGTTTTCAAAGCAATGAGTGATTGATTTCCCAGGCGAGTGCGCTTGTTAATTCGTAGTATATCACGAAATCCTGTTTGTGTCAACCAAATTTGAGTTTCCAATAGGAGTAAGGACGAAGAAGACTCTCTGATGTTTTGCACATTTCTACTTGTCATTCCCGGTTCATAATCGGAATAAGCCTCCCCCCACTGCGGACGGCAATCGCCCAGAGCAAACATAATTTTCAATGTATGTCGCGATCGATCCCAAATTCTCAGTCGATCTCTTCTCAAGCATTTCCTCGATGAACTTTCCAACTTCACATCTTTTCTGGATGAAAAAATCTTTGAGGAAGAAACCCTCACGATCGAGTCACCCGAAAAATACCCACTATTTAAATACATCTTTCTATTTGTATAATCCTTTTTGATTCATAGGTTCTTGGCATGTCTCGAATTTTAGTTTTTGACACCCAGCGCTTCCAAGTTTATCTCAATCCACAGGTGAGGAGTTGTGGATTGAAATAAACGGAACTAGCGGAAATGGGCAAAAGCTTTGTTAGCTTCTGCCATCTTATGAATCTCTTCCTTCTTTCGTACTGCACTACCGGAGTTTCTGGCAGCATCCATCAATTCATCACTCGATCTCAGAGCCATGTTTCGACCTGGACGTTTCCTACAGGCGATCAGTGACCAGCGGATAGCCAAAGCCTTCCCCTCTGCAGGTGTGACTTCAACGGGAATTCGGTGGGTTGATCCCCCCACGCGTCTGGATTCCGTCGCAACATCGGGAGTTACCCCACGTATGGCTTGGCGAAGAATAGACAATGGATTTTTATTTGTCTTTTGTCTTATACGCTTCATAGCTCGATAAAGAATTTGATAAGCCAGATATTTTTTACCATCCCTCATTGTACAACCAACCAACATGTTCACTAATCGATTCCGATAAATGGGATCCGATTCGGCATCTCTCTTCTTATTCACTATACTGCTCCGATGTGACATGAATTTGCAAATGCATCCGACGCTCTTTCCACCTCACCCGTTAAATTATTATTTTGGCTTTTTGACTCCATATTGTAGGGTGGATCTCCCAGATTTTATTTGGGAATCTCCCTTCAAATTGCACGTGCGACTCTCATCGGATGCAGCTTTCCACATGATTGAATAAAACATATTGAAGTGACTTCAAATTACTTCGTAGAATCAATCGTATTTGCTCGTTACGTGTCGAGCATCCGTTTCCTGTTTCTCCCTCTAGGAATAGAGAAAATCGAAGTTTGGGAATAGAATGGAGAGAATCTTGCATTTCGCCCATCTGACTGAAGGTGTCCGTAGGTTTGTTAATCCAATTATCGAATGTTCATAAGTTGGAATCTCCGTCGCGGTAGTCTGGGCCCGTTCCAGGAAGGAAGAGACATTTGCAGGCAGATCCTTAGAATAGGAGTCCGGGTGAGACTTGACCTACTAGAGTGTTAATACCTTGGACACCAAGTTGCTTCATACAAACAGATGAAGAATAATCAATATTTGCTATGGCAGGCTTCAGTCCCCTGGCAATACTTTCATTTCCGGGTCAGCTACGCATTTAGCATATCGGGACGACCGATACGGAATCATTGTGATGATACAAGTTACGACTGTGTTATGCAACGCACTAGGACGCCCCTTCTTACGATCCTTTACTCCCACAGCATCTAAGGTTCCTCTAACAATGTGATATCTTACACCGGGTAAGTCCTTGACCCTTCCGCCTCTCACAAGGACCACGGAATGTTCCTGCAAATTATGGCCAATCCCTGGTATATAAGCTGTTACCTCAAATCCGGAGGTTAATCGGACTCTGGCGACTTTACGTAGGGCAGAGTTAGGTTTTTTGGGTGTAGTTGTGAGTGGTTGACAGATAGCCAGTTCCAATGTCACTATACAAAACCGTACGTGAGATTCTCACCTCATACGGCTCCTCGTCGTTCAACTAAAATCAGGGTTGAGATCAAAGAGCTCTTCTTCAATGTTTTCTTATCCATAAGAATTTAAGAAGGAATAGGGGGGGTAGATATTATTCCTTCTTCGACTATTTCTTAGAAACAACTTGATACTCATTTCTAGCCAATCACCTCATGAATTTGATATTCTACCGTTCCGGGCTTAGTTTACCATTCCCATACTGCTGATACGAATCTAGTAACCCCTTTCGTCTAATCGGTGAAACCTACCGAATAAGCGTAGTGAATCGCCCTTTCTTTCAGTAACTAATTCGTTCGTGGTAGTCGCGGCGCTTACCCCAACGGAAGAGATTGGATCAATTAGGTAGAATCAAAATAAAAGATGTTGACTCGACAGGTAAAGAATCTTCTCTATGAAACAAATGGATAGAATTAACAGACGAATCTTCCATTTCGTGTTTATTTAAATCGTATTTCACGAATCCAATATGGAGAAGATTGACGAGTCGGTATAGGCTTATCCGTATTATTAATTACCATTAGAAAAGGAATCCGTTACAAAAGAAAAGGAGCTTTTTCAATTGATTCAGCTTTCGTTCTTGCACCCCATTTCGTCTCAATGGGGCTGTCTGATAACGATTTGGTAACTTACCTACATAGAAGTGGATGCATCCACCTCGATTGGAATCGGATAGGATCCAACGGTTGCTTCAAACCCGCTAGTGTGGTACGGACGGGATCGGAGCCACAGCAGATGTCAGAATCAAAGGAAAATACAAAAGACCCCTCCCTTTATCTATTTGATTTTCAACTATTTGGTTGGTTCGTCCTGTAACTAGCCATTGAGACGAATTTAATGTCCGTCTCATTTTTTACCCCATGTCGAATCACGTCGGGGGCTCAGATTCCGTGGGAAAGAGATTGTATCATGGGATCTGGAAGAGGTCAAGTCTTTGCTACTATTGCTCCACAGCATAGATATTGCCTATTTGGGAATATCTCGACGGTGATTCAAAGGATGATTAGAAAAAAAATTGGGACAATAAGTAAGTTCATTTGTGTCACGAGGCGCAAGATTGGATCGACAGGTTCAATAACGTCTTGTATAGCCCTTCCGCTGCGGCGACCACATGCGAATTAAGCATCATCTCTGAAATTTTATATTTGGTTTGTGAGTCGGGTGAAACATCAGGTGGAAATGAGTCCGATCCTTCCGAAACATGTCTGTAAAAAATCTATTGGATGGAAGACGTGCGAATCTAGGTTTTTGTCAAGAATTCAATTTTTGACTGCAGTCAATAAATGGGTCAAGCGTATCAAACAAACTTTCATTTCTTTTTTCTCCTCTGTGCGGGAACCGCATAGATTATGTTTAATACCAGATAGGGAAGAACCCTTTCTGCCGCGTGCATCTCCTCCCGCCTATTTTCCCCGGTTAAAACTACTGAGGCTGGATTCTCTGTATCAATTCTCCGTCTGGGAATACATTCTTATCGACAATCCTTGTTTCTGAGAAAGTTTCTCTCTAATTACCCCATCGGGTAGAACTTTCAATCCCTGATTCTTTCCGTTAAATCACAATTAAGTCAGGATTGTGAAAGGGGGGTTTAGTCCCGGATCCCTTATCACCATGAATATAGGGATTGTCTAATCCATC